GTCCCACTAGAAGGATTTGGAGTCCCACTAGAAGGATTTGGAGTCCTTTGGGAAAAAAGGAAGGATGAGATTTTGAGTCCCATCCCTCTTTTGATACACCAAGCAACCAACTACTAAGCTAAGACTCTTGGTTCATCTCATTTACATTAGAATCTTTTATAAGATTCGCGCTCATATCTCAGTCGTCCTCTTCTTTTTCTCTCTTTTAGATTTGTAAGACTATTCCTTGAGTATTGGGTCTCGCTCCAATACTTTTGGCTGTTAGGATTTTCCGTCCCAGTCTTGGTTTGGAAAGACAAAAAGGATAAGGTGGCACTTACTGCCTCACATATCTCTGCAATGGGACACACTCGTCTCTCGAGTCGGGGAGACATTTCCAGTGTCTATTCACTCGAGAGACAAGCATGGAAGTCAACCAATGGTTAGAAGCAAGAAGTCGAGAGACTTATCTCATAAATGAGACACTTCTGTCCGCCTCGCGTAGAATTTTGAACCTACGTACTATGCAATACTAGATTTTGAGTCTAGTATGTCTATCCTTTCTTCGAAAGCAGGGAAAAACGGTGGAGTTACAGTTACGCTCACCAATACAACTTCATTGTATGAAGAATTTTTATACCTGTCAACTGCTGAACCAAATTTTCATCTCTTTTTTACCAAATTTAATAACTTGGAGACTCCAATCCAACCAGGTCAGGTTTAGATGAGGTACCTGGACCTTCTTCATTACTCATTGCTTCTTCATGGGGTGGTAAGGTTCCACTTCATACTAACGACAGACAAGGGTTCGAATCTATTCTCGCCCGCAATCAATCATCCTAAAGGGGTGGTTGATTGCCTCTTCCTACATAGAGCTTTTTTTTTTTTGCATCAACAAAATAATACCATATGAAGAGACAAAAAAGATAGGCATTCTCTTTCCGCCTAACTATTTGGATGTAGCAGCACGGGTTGTTACTGCCCAACCCCAGCTGTGCATCGCGCAGAAATACTTATATCTCCCCCGCAGTAGACGGGTGATCATTTTCCTAGCAAGTGATTCCGGGTGCGAAAAGACAAATACAAGCTAGATAGGAAAATGTCAAGATCAATTACCGAAGAAGATATAACTATCTCGTAAGTTGCAGAGACAGACTAGTTGGGACAGCAGAACCGGCTTCTAATAAAGAATCATTCGAAAAAAACAGTTCGCATCAAGTGAGTCTAGAATAAAGTGTTCCGTGTTATCCCGATAATGGGATCTATCAATATACCCGATAGGATTGATGCTAGTGCACGAATGATCATAGCTATTTCAACAGAACTTTTTGAGATTGAAATTGATGGAGAAACTAATGAATTTCGTATATAAGTTGTGGATGCGTCGCTCCTCCCATTCTTCCCAGTGAACATTAATTTGATTATTTTCAGATAATAATAGATAGAAATGACACTTGCGACGAGCGCTACCAGAACTGATGGGTACGAGCCAGCTTTCCACCCATGCCAGAAGAGATAGAGTTTACCAAAAAAACCGGATGGTGGAGGGATACCCCCTAGGGATGGTGAACGTAAAACCGGAGAGAATGTTAGAACAGGATCCTTCGTATATAATCCCGCGTAATCCCTAATATTATCAGTTCCGGTTCGTAAACCAAATGAGGTGATACGAGCAAAAGTTCCCAGATTCATGAGTATATAAATAAACGTATAAGTTATCATACTTGCGTAACCGTTCTCCGGGTCTGCAGCAAGTACTCCAATCATAATATATCCAATTTGGCTTATAGAGGGATAAGCTAGCATACGTTTCATGCTTATTTGAGTAATGGCAATTAGATTTCCTAATATCATGCTAAAAGTAGCTAATAATCCTACCACGATATGCCACTCATTAGAGAAATGTGGAAAAATTAGACCGAAGAGTCGCGTAAATAAAGCTGTAGCTGCTACTTTAGAGGTAACAGAGAAAAAAGCAACGACTGGTATAGGAGAGTCAGAGTCGAAAAGAAGATTTCCGATCTTTCCGCTCATCCGGAACCGTGCATGAAATTCTTACTTCACACGGCTCTTGGTTCGTAAGAGATTCACAACCGACATTGCCCCCAGAACCTTCCTCGTGTATGTTTCAAACCCATTCTTCCTTGAATAATTCATAATCATTCAATATGAAGACTAATTGTTAACTTCTCGAGGAATCCCTCATCATTTGGTTAGATTACCCACCAGCAATTTCGTCTCGAATTCTTTCTTGCTTGTTTGTCCTTCTTCATTTTTCACCGGAATCCTTTCAACAACTAAAACTACTTGGTGAAGTTGAATTGGTAGGCACATACGCCGGGCGGGAGAGACAAATTGCGACTTTTTTCGTTTCTTGACGAGCGGTGACCGGTTTCGATATACTATTGCTAATTGGCATCCATGGCTGAACGGTTAAAGCACCCAACTCATAATTGGCGAATTCACAGGTTCAACTCCTGTTGGATGCAAATCAAGAAGAAAAAGAGAGAAATCAGCATTTATTTAGAAACCAAGTAAATCGAAGGTAAATCGAAGATTAATGAAATGAAGAATCAAACTAATAGACTATACAGGAGTTAAAAAAGAACAGAAATTTAAAGAAGAAAAAAAAAAGAGCAAAAATAATTGAAGTAAAATGTATAACGCGAGAAAGACATTATGGAAAAATTAAAAAACCAATTAATTACCGAAAAGTCTATTCGTTTATTGAAACAGAATCAATACACTTTTTATGTAGACTCAAAATTAAGTAAAACCGAAATGAAAAATTGGATTGAACAATTCTTCAATGTTAAAGTAAAAGGAATCAATAGTAGTCGAACAAGAAATAAAAACAAAAGAAGATGGAGTTCAAATTTTATAAGTAAAAAGAAAATGATTGTTAGACTTCGAGCTAATTATCTCATTCCAATATTTCTAAACTGATAGTCATAGTTAAGAATTAAAAAAAAAAATTAATTTCCTATGAAATACAAGATTATGCATAAATATAAAAAGGAAAAATAAATATGGCCATATGACTGTATGAGGCGTATACTACAGGAACCCGTCACGAGGTCATTCCGAAAGAGGCAAAATCTAAGCCTCATAAACGATTGACTTATCATAGAATATCTAGAACTGGTCGCAACAATGTGGGAATGATTACGAGTAGACATAGAGGAGGCGGCCACAAGCATCTATATCGTCAAATTGATTTTTGGCGAGCCAAATCCAATGTTTTCGGAAGAGTAGCCAGTATTGAATATGACCCAAATAGAAATGCCTTGATTTGTTTGATCAACTATACGGATGGTGATAAAGGATATATTTTGCATCCACGGGGAGTAGGGGTTGGAGATATCATAACATCTAGTCCTGACGCATCCATTTCAGTTGGAAATACCTTACCTCTGAGTGCGGATTGAATACTTGATTTGCGTATTCCAAAATTAATCGATCGGGTTATAAGCCAGGCCCGTAAACCCAGCACTACTTCAAAGTTATTAATTAATATGGAATAAACCCGGTTGGGGCAACTCAATAGGTATAACAGCACGTGCTAAACTAAAGTATGAAGGGATTAAATAGATATTAATTTGAACTAAAGATTAATTTGCAAGGGTAAGATAATATGGAAACAGATAAACAATCTCAAAATTGTAGCAACAAAGGGCACTCCATGCGTATGTTAAAGATGTGAAAAATACGAATCCAAGACATTCGATTTGGCAGTCGGAGGCAAAATCGAAGCTGCAAAAGCACACAAAAGATCAATACGTAGAACTTAAATTGCGTTAAAGCTAGATAGAAAAGATTTCCTAAGTTATCCTGAACATTGACTAATGCTAACGCGAATCATCGAAGTCACTAATTCTGTTGCTAAATTCTTAAAACATAAATACTTAATCTTTTTAAGAAAGCCAGATGCGGGCAAAAAAGCCAAGGATACGATATAGATGGCCCAATAATTACTTTCTTTTTAGTAGGCATCGTTTTAGTACTACCAAAACACAGTGGTAGTGTCTTTCATATCCGGAAAGCTGTATGCCTTGAAAGAGGCTTGTACAGTTTGGGAAGGGGTTTTCTCCAGTCGTTTTCTTCCTTTTAAGGAAAAGTAAGAGGAGGGGGGGGTCTACCTCAACAAAAATACCTTTAGGTACCATTATACATAATATAGAATTAAAATCTGGGAAAGGCGGGTAATCAGTTAGAGCAGCTGGCACGGCAGCAAAAGTAATTGCAAAGGAAGGTCAACTTGCTACACTAAGACTACCTTCCAACGAAATTCGTTTAATATATCAAAATTGCTTAGCAAGTATAGGGCGAGTCGGAAACATCGATATCATTAACGAAGGCTTGGGAAAAGCTGGATCCAAGCGTTGGTTAGGAAAACGACCTAAAGTGAGAGGTTCAGCTATGAATCCTGTGGATCATCCTCACGGAGGGGGCGAGGGCAGGACGTCAATTGGTAGAAAAAAGCCATCAACCCCTTGGGGGCATATCGCGCTTGGAAAAAGAAGTCGGAAAAGTAAAAAATATAGCAACCCTTTCATACTTCGGAGACGTAAAGGTTATTGATAAATGAAAATATTAATTAGGGGGTTAATTAGCTATGACACGTTCATCAAAAAAGGGTCCTTTTGTAGCTAATCATTTAATACGAGAAATTGAAAACCTTAATATACGAAGGGAAAGAAAGTTAATTTTAACTTGGTCTCGCGCTTCTGCAGTCGTACCCATCACGATCGGTCACACTATTGCCGTTCATAATGGTCGGGAGCACCTACCTATTTATGTAACTGATCGCATGGTGGGCCATAAACTGGGAGAATTTGCACCCACCCGGAATTTTAAGGGACATGCCAAAAATGATAAGGGATCTCGTCGCTGATTAGGAAATTATACCTCATGAAAAACAAAAATAAATTGAAACTCGGAGCAAGAGCCCTGGGGAAAAATATTCGCGTGTCACCTATAAAAATACGACGGATTATTGAGCAAATCCGAGGTTGTTCGTACGGAAAAGCACTTGTATTACCTGAATTTATGCCTTATAAAACATGTTATTTAATATCACAATTGATTCTTTCCGCAGCGGCAAATGCCAATACCAATCTTGGATTGAATAAATCTGATTTGTTCATAAGTGAGGCTTTAGTCGAAAATTCCGCATATTTGAGAAGGTTCCGTCCTCGAGCCCAAGGACGAGGCTACCCGATAAAGAAACCCATTTGTAAAGTAATAATTAAGTCAAACTCCAATTTTGTTGGAAAAATGAAAAGATGATTCCGGATAAAACGATTACTAATTAGATTAGAACATGTTGAAAAATTAAAGAAAAAACTACAAAAGAATTACTAAGTAATAAATATTTAATATTGAGTTGAGGAGAAATAGATACGGGACGAAAGATTCATCCACTTGGTTTTCGACTCGGTGTAAGTTAGAAGCATTATTCTCATCGGTTCGCACGGACAAAGGATTATCCAAAGTTTCTCGAAGGGGATAGACAAATACGCACCTCTGTCGAAAGGTATATTGCAAAACATATGAAGGATGCCACAAACTATGGCGGAGTTGGACATATTGAAATCCAACGAAAAACAGATCTTACTCGAGTTGATATACATACAGGATTTCCTGATTTACTTATTGAAGAACAAAATCTGGGAATTAGTCAAATGAAAGGAGACGTCAAAAAGATCTTAGGAGTCGAAAGTCGTAAACTCCGGGTAGTACTAAGTAGTGTAACTCAACCCTATGGGGAACCAAAAATCTTGGCAGAACATGTTGCCTCACAATTGAAAAATAGAGTTCCTTTTCGTCGAACTATGAAAAAAGCTATTGAACTAGTTGGAAGAACTAACAATAGAGGTATTAAAATCCAAATAGCCGGACGACTAAACGGTAGTGAAATGGCTCGGGTTGAATGGGTCAGAGAGGGTCGGGTCCCCCTCCAAACCATTAAAGCTCGTGTAGGGTATTTTTATCACCCGGCTCAGACAATTCATGGGGTTTTAGGCATAAAGACTTGGACATTTAGAGGTACTGGGTGATCTCTAATCACTGAAATAAGAACTATTTAATGAATTTTGATACAGTCAGGTTTAGTTTCATCCTATTATAATTCTAATCTTTTTTCTTTCAAACTCTAAAACTAAAAGATCTTTGCTATGCTTAGTGTGCGACTCGCCCAAGCAACCTCTCTTTATCCATAAAAAAGAGCTAATTAATAGGATAATGGTCCGCCTCCTTTTAATTACTAAATAAGTAAAGAGGATAGGCTGGGATTATCTTCTAGCGACTGAAGTTTCTATCCATGGAAAGTCCTTTTTATAGGGGAAGCTGAAACTAATACTAAGTTAGGATTAGTTCGATAAATAAGAATAAAGATCATCTAATTCTTATTTGTCGAAATCGTATGGTTAACCGCTCAACCCCCGAAAAAGCTGCGTGATGTAGCACAATCTCCAAATGGTCAATATCTAAAATAAAGCTTTGAGTCAATTAATACTAGGAACGTTGACTCCCCAAAATTAGGATAAGTTGAAAAGCTTCGTCGTCGGGGGGGGGGGGTACCAAAACGTTTATTACAAGAGAATGAAGCAACGAGGGGACTTCCAAATCTGGCTCATTTTATTAATGTTGAGATTCGGAAAATGGGATGGCGAAAGAAGCCCATATTTAAAAAGCAAAAAATAAATGATAAAAGAGCTTATTTTCGCCCGTGAATTTAATACCAAGTAAATTTTGAACTGCTATTTATAAATATAATGAAAATAAGATAAAAAAGACTAAAAAACATAAATAAATTTGCAAAATATCCAACTTGGTAACAAATTTAGGAGGAGCTGGCTGGAGGTAGACTCCCACGTCCAGTTTTGTACCAGAGATTGATAGAATCTGTCGATATCGACTGTAACCCCAAACGAACTAAATATCGTAAGCAACATAGAGGAAGATTGAAGGGGGTCTCTAGTCGTGGCAACGCTATCTCCTTCGGAAAATTTGCTCTTCAAGCCCTCGAACCTGCTTGGATTACGGCTAGACAAATAGAGGCGGGGAGAAGATCAATAACGCGCTATGCCCGTCGAGGTGGAAAGCTGTGGATACGCATTTTTCCTGACAAACCCATTACCAGGAGACCCGCGGAAACGCGTATGGGATCGGGCAAAGGATCTCCGGAATACTGGGTATCTGCAATAAAACCAGGCCGAATAATTCATGAATTGAGTGGGGTATCAGAAGATGTAGCCAAAAATGCTATGGCGATGGCTGCGCACAAAATGCCCGTGCTTACGCGCGTGATAACTACTGCAAAATCGTGATATTAAAATAAATTAAAAATAAAAAAGTAAATATATATATATGAAAGAATTGATAGTGATAACAACGATAGCAATGTTATCTCTGAATAGACAGCCCAATTGTTATTAAAAGCAATACAATCTAACAATTGGGTTAGATTAATTGCGATTACGACAATTAAATTATCCAAAAAAGTTTTTGGGTATAATATATCTTCCTCCACTCAAATATACTAAAAGTAAACCTATTATTTTTCTCGATTACTAAACGATTCAAACTCAAAGTTATTCAGATGTAGCAGACAACAGCGGAGCCCGCAAATCGATGTGTATTCGAGTATTAGGAACCGGCAACCGTAGATATGCTAATACGGGTGACATAATAATAGCTGTAGTCAAAGAAGCAGTACCCAACATGTCTCTAAAAAGATCAGAAGTGGTTAGGGCAGTGGTAGCATGTACTCGCAAAGGAATAAAACGATATAATGGAATGATTGCTAGATTCGATGACAATGCAGTCGTCGTCGTCAATCAAGAAGGAAATCCTAGGGGTACTAGGATCTTTGGACCAGTTGCTAGGGAATTGAGGGATTATAACTTTGCCAGAATAGTTTCTTTAGCTCCCGAAGTGCTGTAAAACCAAATGATTAAATGAATTTAGGATGTTAAATTTACTAACTGTCTGTAAAAAAAGAATTTCAAATAAACATAATTAAAGTATAGGAAACAAAAAAAATATAAAGGTTAGGAATCATCCCGATACTGGCAACTAAAAAAGACCATTGATATTTCATGAATAATGACGCCATCGCCACCGCGCTTACTGCCATAAGAAATGGAATCATAAGAAGAAAAGCTATAATCAAGATACCGTCCACTAAAGTGGCTGAGCGCATCGTACAGATATTGGTGCAAGAGGGTTTTGTAAAAAATGTTGTAAAGCACAAGGATAATGGGAAAGAGTTTCCGGACGTGAGCTTGAAATATCTAGGCAAGAGGAAAGACCCCTATGTTGCAATTGTCAAACGCATAAGCAAGCCTGGATTAAGGGTTTATTCCGACCGTCGGCAAATCCCTAAAATATTGGGCGGTATGGGAATTGCCATTTCATCGACATCTCATGGACTTATGACAGATCGGGAGGCTCGACAAAAAAGAATTGGGGGAGAAATCTTACGTCACGTTTGGTAATTTGTAAACTTATTTTTGGTTAAAAATAAGTTTTTGCCAACAAAAATTACGTATCCAATAATCTATTAACAATATCAATTGAGTTAGCAACTTTTTGAAGAAATCTATGAATTACAGGGGGTTTATTTAGATCGAATGATTAAAAAGCAGAATCCTATTGACATAGAGGGTACAGTCACGGAATCGCTTCCCAATGCCATGTCTTGAGCGTGTTTAGATAATGGATGCCAAGTCTTGACTCACATATCGGGAAAGATCTGACGAAATTACATAAGAATATTACCAGGAGATAGGGTAAGAGCCGAATCAAGTCCTTATGACCTTACCAAAGGGTGTATCATTTACCGACTTCGAAGTAGACAGACAAATAACAATCAATAGATTTTGCTGTTGGTACGGTCATCTAGTAATTAGCTGTTTATTCAAATTTTTTTTGTCTTTGTTATATAGATAGAGTTATATAGATAGAATATTTTTTCAAATCTAACAATAGATTTATCCAACTAATTTAAGGTTATAGCTATGAAAATTCGTGCCTCCATTCGCAAAATATGTGAAAAGTGTCGATTGATTCGTAGACGTGGACGAATCATGGTAATTTGTTGCAATCCAAAACATAAGCAGAGGCAGGGGTAATCAGAAGCTTTAGACATATAACCAATTAACAATTCATAACAGCCTTCAAATATGAACAATCAATCAAATATGTTAGCTAATTCAAGAAGAATTCGTTCACGAAAATTAAAGCGAGGGGTACAGAAGGGGGTTATTCATATACAGGCAAGTTTCAATAATACCATCATTACTGTCACGGACGTTCGGGGATAGGTAGCTCCTTGGTGTTCCGCTGGTGCCTGTGGATTCAAGGGTACGCGCAAAAGCACACCATTTGCCGCCCAAGCTGCAGCGGAAAATGCTATCCGTGCTTCAATGGATCGGGGTATGAAGCAAGCAGAAGTTACGATGAGTGGACCCGGTCCGGGAAGGGACACTGCCTTGCGGGCTATTCGCCGAAGCGGCGTAATACTCAGTTTTGTACGTGATGTAACCCCCATGCCATATAATGGGTGTCGACCCCCCCGAAAAAGACGTGTCTAACTAATAGTCTAATTAATAGTTTTATGAAAACTAAAGGGGAATTCCTCTATGCTCACGCATGAAACATCTATCTCTACTCAGCCAATCAAGGTGAAGTGCGTTGAATCTAAGACAGAAAATAGGCGTCTTCATTATGGTCGTTTTATTGTATCTCCTTTTAAGAGGGGCCAAGTTAGTACTGTAGGAATTGCCATGCGTAAAGCCTCATTAGAAGAAGTTCAAGGCACGAGCATAACACGTGCAAGGTTTCAAGGAGTTGTGCACGAGTATTCTACAATAAAAGGTATTAAAGAGACAATACATGATGTTTTAGTTAATCTAAAAGAAATTGCACTTAAAAGCGACTCCAATGATATTAAAGAAGCAGTTTCATCCGTAACTGGTCCAAAAGAAGTAATTGCGGGTGATACATTGTTGCCGCCCTCTGTCGAAGCAGTTGACCATTTGCAATATATAGTTACTATCACCCAACCAATATCTGTAAATATTGAATCAAAAATTGAAAAAGATTGTGGATACCGCATAGAGAACTTAAATGAATGTAGAGATGGAGAATTTCCCGTTGATGCTGTTTCTATGCCTGTTCGAAACGTCAATTATAGCGTACATCTATTTGGAAGTGGTAAAGCAATACGAGAAATATTATTCATTGAAATATGGACTAATGGTAGTTCGACCCCAGACGAGGCAATAACCGAGGCCTCTGAAAAACTAATAGACTTATTAAGTCCGTTTTTACACGTGAAACCCGAAGACGTATCCTACTCAGTGGATAGTCAAAGTTCCCCTGCGTCGGGGGGGTCGTCTTCACAGCTTTACGACATGAATGAGCTGGATAAAAAGATATTTGCAAATACGTTTATTGACCAACTAGAATTACCGGCTAGAGCCTTTAATTGTCTCAAAAAAGCCGACATACACACAATTGCTGATTTGCTTAATTATAGCCGAGAAGATTCACCAAAAATAAGAAGTTTTGGACAAAAATCTGTAGATCAGGTATCAAAAGCATTGTGGAACCATTTCACCATAGAATTACCCAAAAATTAGTTGTATGTTAATCTAATTAGTAGGAACAGGTAGCAAAGTGTAAACTGTTCCATTTTTAAAACAAACAATTTTGTCTCTTATCTTATATCTTAAACTTTTACTGTTTATTACATTTATACTATATAAGGCCTTATATAGGCGATATGGGTTAACCAAAATCCGAAAATTAAAAATTGATTCCTAATCTTTTATTTAGCATGAACAAGTAGAAATGAATTATCCCACAAAGAACTAAATAAATCTGGTCTTTAGTTAAAACATTAATAAGTCTAGGGAAGTCTTGTCCCGACCCGAGGGATGGCAAATATTCCCTAGACTAAATTTGATTATTTTTTTTTTTTAAGTTAGTAGAAGATAGTTAAATATAAGAGTTAAATTTTAGAAAAGACCTAAAGTTAGAGATCCATCTATAGGTAAGGTTGCCCCAATGCCTGACCAAATAGCGACCACGGTGCCAATTGCAAAGACTGTTGTAGCTACTGGTCGCCGAAACGGATTCTGAAATTTATTGACATTTTCGAGAAAAGGAACGGTTAGCAGACCTGCGGGTACTGACGCCATTGAAAGAACACCTAATAGTTTATTGGGCACTGTCCGAAGTATTTGAAACACTGGGAAGAAATACCACTCGGGCAATATCTCCAAAGGAGTTGCAAACGGATTTGCTGGTTCACCAATCATTGATGGTTCTAAAACAGCCAAACCCACAGTACACGCGATGGTTCCTAATATTACTACAGGAAATATATATAACAGATCGTTGGGCCAAGCAGGTTCTCCGTAGTAATTATGTCCCATACCTTTAGCTAATTTTGCTCTCAAAACAGGATCGTTCAAGTCAGGTTTTTTTGTTATTGGGGTCGGCTCTTCATTCCCCCACAAGAATCGAACGTGAGAATTTCTTCTCATACGGCTCAAGCAAACATAGATCTATTTTATATCACAACGATTAGGTTTATGAATAAAGAAAAGACAAAAAAGAAGTTATTTTGTAAAATGGCTTCTCATCCGAATCAGCTCAATAATGAAATAAGGCTTCGCGGATTATCTCGTATACCATACGCACGTGTCATATCATTGTAAGCTTAGATAAGACAAGATATCTAAAAGTTACAATATAGGGTATAGAATTTTAACTTGTTAAGACTTCGACTATATATATCTTTAGATCGATTTTTTACCCCAACGGTTATTCTTCAAAAGAACTATCTTTTAATGCAAAAGAAATGTATGCATCGTATTTAAAACCGTATGTTTAAGAGTTTCACACAATCCCAATTAAATATATAGGATTTAATGAGGCCTTCCAAAATTTTTGGGTCGATCATAGAAAAAATTCTCCAAACAACTTTAATTTTGATTCGACAAATATGCTTTTATATCCAGGTTTCGAATCTTAGCCCCAAAGAAAGGTCGGAAAAGAGACACATCCTCGGTTGTGGCAGTATCCAACTCGACGTCTGCATAGCCTACAAGTCTCGCGGCAAGTCACACACTCCCATAATCCAAATATTTTCCTTTGACATTTCAATTATTTTGTCCCAATAGTTCGGGGACAATAACTAAATTCGCTAGATAACTTATCATTTAGCTTAGTAATAAGTATCGGCGACAACAGAACAATAATCTCTGAAAGAACTCAAAATCGGGATTCCTCAGCCATATCTAGCAACAAATATTTTTCATTCCTTAGTTATGGCTAAATCATGAAGGACCCGGAATGCCTTGTTTACGGATCATGAGGAAATGCATCAACGTAAAAACAGCAGTAAGAAGCGGCAATACAAAAGTGTGTAAACTGTAAAAACGAGTTAACGTTGATTGCCCGACACTAGCACTCCCTCGCAATGACTCGACTAATGAAGATCCTACCAGGGGAATAGCTTCGGGTACGCCGGTTACAATTTTGACGGCCCAGTAACCAATTTGATCCCAGGGTAGAGAATATCCAGTTACACCAAAACTGACGGTCAATACAGCTAGAATAACCCCAGTAACCCAAGTCAATTCGCGAGGTTTCTTGAATCCACCTGTCAGATAAACACAAAATACATGCGAAATCATCATTAATACCATCATACTTGCTGACCATCGATGAACAGACCGAATTAGCCAACCAAAATTAACTTCAGTCATTGTATATTGAACTGAAGAAAAAGCTTCTGTAACAGTCGGACGATAATAGAAAGTCATGGCAAAACCGGTTGCTACTTGAACCAAAAAGCGAGTCGGCGTGATTCCCCCCAAGCAATAAAATATGTTCACATGTGGAGGGACGTATTTGCTAGTAATATCGTCAGCAATTGCCTGAATTTCTAGGCGTTCCTCAAACCAATCATATACCTTAGTGAGATGGGTAAGCCTTTGTAACTCCCTCTTCATAAACTGTACATGAGACTTTTTTCTCATACAGCTTAAGCAAAGCTGTTTGAACATCGCCCATTCCATTAAATAAGATGGTGTCAAAAGAGGGAATACTCCCGTCATATCGTATTATCCGATATCTTTTATTAAAAGATGGAAAAAAGGAGCGACTCAGTATTGGTAAAATCAAAACTACACTTTACTTCGATCTCACGTTAGCTTTTATTTTTGAATTGAAATACAATAAGACTAGCGTCTTGGGAAATCTTTCAATCTTGTCGATGTACCCCCCTCTTTTCTTTTTTATTGTGTGGGGGGGGGAGTAGATAAATAAGTAGAGGTTATTTCGTTCTGATCTGATTTTTGTTGGCCTCCAAAAAACCTTAGATTTTTACTATATTTCAATTTTTTTTTTCTAGATAGGAGGACTTAATGGGCGGCAATTCCTTCACAATCCTGACTTAAAACCCGCCAAAATATCTTTTATATACCTGCATTTTATATACCTGCATATTTTATAAAAAACTATAATTAAAATATACTTTGTTGGTAATCTTTTGACACAGTATTGAGTCGGCAATATCAAGTACCAAATTTATCACGAAATTTAACTGGCAATTTGATGCAAATTAATCATAGTTTAAACTTTATACTAACTAAATGTGAACTTCTCGCGTTTCGGGTGCTAATAACTCGACCGCTACCTGGCAAGATACCACTAATCTTTTAAAATAAAAGATTATTCATTTGTTAAACCAGATAAGTTGCGACGAATCACACACCCATATTATTTTTTTTTTATAGAAACATTGAAAGTTCGCGCGGTTTAACTACCGTTCCAAATTATGATGAGATCTCCACTTCTGAACCCCCGGCTATTGCCGTTATATTGTCGGGGTTCAGGACTTTTCTACCAACTAATTGCAATACCATCCAATAAAACGGATGAGTTATAAATTTCCAAAATAGTAACTAGGAATACTGCAAATAAAGCCATGGAAAATCCCATCAGAGGGGTAGTACCCCAGCCAGGGGCAACCTTTCCGTATTCCGAGTTAAGCGGCTTCAAAACCATTCCCAGTAAACTTATTCTGGGTTTACCTCTGAGGGTGTCACTAATAACTTTTGTAGCCATAGAGCCTGCTAATTCAATTGAAATTTGTTGACTTTGTATACTATTATACCAAGTAAAATAGGCACTATTATTCTTTTTTCGGATTACATGGCAATGGAAACCGCAACTTTGGTCGCTATCTCTATATCCCGTTCACTCGTTAGCCTCACCGGTTACGCTTTGTATACCGCTTTCGGTCAACCCGCCAAAGAGCTCAGAGATCCTTTTGAGGAACATGAAGATTAGTTGGACTGGTAGACCTTCCTTTGCAAACTTAAAAAGGAAGGTCTCTAATCAACTTAATTTACTTTATATTCATAATTTTATGAATGCAACAGAATCCGGTTATTTGGTAAAATTAGAATAGGGGAAAGGTTTCTATTTACTCTTGCTGGGTACTTTGGGCGGCTCTCGAAAGAAGATGGCAAAAAATATTATACCTAAAGTGGCTACCAACAAAAATGTGTAAACCAATGCTTCCATGGATTCAATAATAAATAATAGTAGTATTTTGAAAATATCTTTCATACTAATTGCGGTGGGAGAGACTTATAGTTCCTCCATTTTTTTTTCTTGTTTGATTTCGAGTAATCAAGACTAGTGAAATAAATAAATTTATCAAATTTTGAATCTTTGATGAAAACAATTATTTATTATTAGTATTTCAGTCAATTCTTGTAACTAACCTGATGAGGAATTCAATACGATAAATAAGATAAAAACTTTTTAAACAGCTTGTCTTTTAGTACTTGGATCCCCCAACTTTTGAAATGTCCCAAATTCAACTTGGGCATCCAAATCGGGATCGATACCGGCAAAAACATCTCTGAATAAGGTTCTTGCACCGTGCCAAATGTGACCAAAAAAGAAAATAAGAGCAAATGTGGCGTGACCGAAGGTGAACCAACCCCGTGGACTACTTCTAAAAACACCATCTGATTTTAAAGTGGCACGATCAAACTCGAAAATTTCACCTAATTGGGCGCGTCTAGCATATTTTTTCACCGTGGCGGGATCGCTGAAACTAGCACCATCTAGTTCACCACCAAAGAATTCTACAGTTACACCGACTTGCTCGACGCTGTATTTTGATTCTGCTCGTCTAAATGGTACATCAGCTCTCACGACACCCTCGCCATCTACCAAGACTACAGGAAATGTTTCGAAAAAAGTTGGCATACGACGTACAAACAGTTGGTGGCCTTCCCTATCTTTGAAAACAGCATGACCTAACCAACCAACGGCTATCCCGTCGCCGTTGTCCATTGCGCCTGCTCTAAACAATCCCCCTTTGGCGGGATTATTCCCAATATAGTCGTAAAAGGCTAATTTTTCCGGAATCTTCGACCAAGCCTGGGATAGGTTTAGATTTTTGGCTTCGCCTAACCGTACTCGTTTCTCTATTTCTTGTTGGAAATACCCCTGATCCCACTGGTAACGAGTGGGGCCAAACAATTCAACCGGAGTAGCGGCAGAGCCATACCACATGGTTCCAGAAACAACAAAAGCGGCAAAAAATACGGCAGCAATACTGCTAGACAATACCGTTTCGACATTTCCCATACGTAGAGCTTTATATAACCGTTGGGGAGGACGAACACTTAGGTGAAACAAACCTGCGAGTATACCTAAAACTCCCGCTGCTATGTGGTGCGAGGCTATTCCGCCCGGTACGAATGGATCAAAACCTTCAGCCCCCCAAGCTGGATCTATAGGTTCCACTTTTCCGGTTAATCCGTAAGGGTCTGAGATCCAAATACCGGGGCCAAACAGGCCTGTTACGTGAAATGCTCCAAATGCGAAACAAAGTACTCCTGAAAGAAAAAGATGTATTCCAAATATTTTTGGTAAATCTAGGGATGGTTTTCCTGTGCGATCGTCACGAAATAGATCCAAGTCCCAATATACCCAGTGCCAGATAGCAGCTAAAAACAACAAACCAGATAGTATGATATGAGCCGCGGCTACTCCTTCGTAACTCCAGATACCCGCATCAGTTGCGGCATCTCCGGTAATGCTCCAGCCTCCCCACGACTTTGTTATTCCGATACGAGTCATAAATGGAATGACGAACATACCCTGCCTCCACATGGGATCAAGAACGGGATCCGATGGGTCGAAAACAGCTAATTCATATGAAGCCATTGAACCCGCCCAGCCAGAGACCAAAGCAGTATGCATCAAATGCACGGAAATAAGACGACCGGGATCATTTAATACGACGGTATGAACGCGATACCGAGGCAAACCCGTGAGAAACCCCTTTCTTGGATATTGGAGATTAGTGACTACTACATAACTTTCTTGCAATATAGGCCTTGCCCTAAAAGTTCTAAGAGATAAAAATTATTATATTAAATATACAAACTAATATGTCAGTTTGCTTTTAGATTGGGGGCATTCCTCTTTCCTCAACTTGTTTCACTTATTTGCTTGGTTTGTACGAAACCCATAGCAATATGAAGTAAGCCGATAATATTTGTTTCAAGAACAGATAAAGGCATAGATATTTTAGCATTTACGTTCTTTATATAGCAATGTAGAGATTGGTCCCATCGGAATCTGCTAATATCTGCAAAGGTAAAATACAAATTCTTCAACCGACGCTGTCTTCATCAAGCATGTTATAATATAATATGATCGAGGCTCTTTTTCAGTTTGGCCTATACGTTCTCAAATTGGAGGTAATTACAATGTTCGATAATTTTTACATGCCAATTGGTGTTCCAAAGGTGCCCTTTCGTTTACCTGGGGAAGAGGATGCAGCTTGGGTTGACGTATAGTGCGACTCGTCAGGTGCGTCGAGCCAGATGGAAACCGTTTCCGTCATTTCCTATCCGATTGCTGTGTCTCTATCTCATTTGGAATTGACTAATCTATCAGCGGTCAAATGCGTGAGAAAAACCTGTCAATAGGTTTAATAGTCGTTAGAATCCACGGCTAATTGAAATAAACAGATTGCTTGGGCTCCGATTACTCAATCCTAGATCTCGATCGTAGCAAAAATAACTATGAAATCAAGACCAGAAAAGTAAAAGACAAATTTAACAGATTTATACTTTGAATATGTCATATAGAATATGGGAATAAATACAAGGGAAGTAAAACTATTTGTTCCGTATGTGCAAATAGCGGTCGGAACCTCACAACCTACGGAGTAGAATATGAACCTAAAGACTCTTCATATAAGAAGGACTCAATCACAAACAGAAATGAACCGGTGTAAGAAGAAAAGTTAACACGCTAAGATGAATTCACCGATCACCAGTTACATAGTGGTTCAGCATGTGCGTGCAAAAGCTAGGCCAGACAGACTTGATCCAAAAGTGTTAATACGGGCATAATTAAAAGAGAACTAAAAAAAAACGGTGAAGAATTTCTTCTTATAAATGTTTCACGTAAAAGCTGCGAGAGCCGTATGTATTTAACAGTACCTATACGGTTCTATAGGGGGGGAGAAGGGCGGGAATCGCAGAAACCTATCCAAATCAACCGGCTTTATCGAGAGAGACTTCTCTTTCTAGGTCAGCAAGTCGATGACGAAATAGCCAATCAACTTATCGGTATCATGATGTATCTAAATGGGGAAGATCAAGCCAAAGATATGTACTCGTATGTAAATTCACCCGGTGGGGCGGTATTAGCCGGAATATCTGCTTATGACGCAATGCAGTTTGTCGTACCAGACGTACATACTATTTGTATGGGACTAGCTGCTTCAATGGGATCCTTCATTTTGGCCGGAGGGGAAATTACCAGACGTATAGCACTACCCCACGCTTGGCGCCAATGATTTGTACGGATTAGGACTTTGCCTTCGCCTAGTTAGGGTCACAATAGCATGGCAACTTTTACTTGACGATTCCTACTATACAAAACCAATTCTGAAAAAGTGAAATGCCAAGTAGTTAAACTGAATCAAAATAAATTTTTTGACTTGTCGTAGATTCATTCTGGATCGAAATCAAAATATCCTAGCGTCATAAATTTGAGAAAGTGTCGAATCTACCTAATTTATTAAACTTCAAGTTTTTGATGAGTTGGATAATGCCGATTCTGTTATCTGCCGAGAGTATATTTAGCAAACTCTGGGATTGCTGGCACGATACAGCAATGAAACCATCATAATACGTATGAGAGAAAAGATGGTGTGATCTCGTGATACTCTTACCGTAGTATTGCAATAAAAAGGGCTTGACAACAAAAAAGATATTTCTTTCAAGACAAGAAGTTAATGTTTAAATGCTAATTTAAAATAGACTTTGTTGGCCCACCATTTAAGTGTAGCCGTATGCAAAATAAGTTGCTTGTACGGTTAAGTTTAACCGGAGTCATTTAATTAGGGTAATGATTCATCAACCTGCTAGTTCGTATTATGATGGACAAGCTGGGGAATGCGTTATGGAAGCAGAAGAAGTATCAAAACTACGTGATTGCATAACCAAAGTCTATGCTCGAAGAACTGGTAAACCCTTATGGATAATTTCCGAAGATATGGAAAGAGACGTTTTTTCATCAGCAGAAGAAGCTCAGGATTACGGCGTTGCGGACCCGGTAGCATTGGAAAATTCGTCAACTTGAAAATTTAATCATTCGGAAGTAATTGAAATTTGTGATAAAAATTCAAATTTTTATGATTAAATCTTTTTTTTGTAATTTCACGTTTATTCGTTTAGCTAGTTACTTTCTTCTAATTTAGAAATAGCAAATCTTCAAATTTTATTACTATTTTATTACTATTTTATTACTTCAAATAAAAGGATTTTATTAAGACTTATTTATTATTAGAGATTCAGATTTAGCAAGTTCTTTTTTTTTTTCAAATGGTTAAAATATTTTGAACCAAATAATATCTCTGCGTTTTTGAACGTGCCAACAAATCAGCAACTAATTAAAAGAGCGAGACAGCGGTTAGGTATTGGAACAAAATCCCCCGCTCTTCGGGGATGCCCCCAACGGAGAGGAGTATGTACCAGGGTGTATGTGTGACCCGTTCGGATCAGAAACCTAAATCATTAGGGGGGTTGACGCCGCGAGATAATCCCTCGAGTGAAATGGGTCGAATTCCATAATCCATCTTTTCAATGAGAAATAGAAATTCGTGGTTAAAGTCGGTGTAAATCCGATCATTTTGATTTGGGACGATAAAAAAACAATCGATGATAATAAGGTTGAGTTATTAAGCGAATCCAAGCAAGTGATATAAACTTTTATATCTATTTTGCCAATCCCGTTGCGATGGCGATAACCACGGGTCAGCTATTCCGCCAATCTCCAGCCTAAAATACCGTTACTACACATATTATTTATTTTAAAACAACTAACAAATAGGGAATGGAAGCGATAAAGCCCAGTTTAATGGTTAATGGGCTGAGTTAAATATTGGGGATCATGCGACCCGCCAACAGCAATTATGTTTTCCTTATCTTCGGAAAAGCCTAGGCTCCGGTATATAGGAGGGACCCGGTTGCCATAAAAAGTTGACCACGGAAACAACGGAATCCGCGGTAGCTCTGGTACAACGTATCGCTTATTGACAGTTAAACAACTGGGTAGGGTATCCAACTTGTACCGGAGTATTTACGGTAGGGAAAGTCGGGGTAGCAAAAGACGCCGGAATCCTTATTTATCACATTAGATAGATAAAAAAGAATCAGATGAAAAAAGTGGCAATTCCTCACAACAAATATCTAGATAATTATGAAGCAGCTGCCGAAAGACTTCTTAAAACGCGCTACGTCACCGCACATAGTTTGGTGAAAGAATGAATTTCTCACAAATTTATCTTTGGGATCTTTATAAATTCAGGGGGAGGTATACCCCAACATGACACAGGCGATTGATTTCTACAAATTTATATATCTAAATAAGAGATATTAAAAGGGAATTCTTTAAGGAGTAGCGGAGCCTAGGAATAAACGGATTTATCAGATAAAACCATAATCTTTTGTGAGGCTATACATATAATGACTAGAGTAAAACGAGGATTTATAGCTCGTAGATTTCGCAAAGGAATTCTTGATTTTGCATCCGGATTTCGGGGGGCTCATTCAAGATTATTTAGAGCAGCGAACCAGCAAGAAAAAAGGGCATTAGCTTGCGCTTACGCAGATAGAAACAAACGTAAGATAGAATTCCGCCGTCTCTGGATTGCTCGAATTAACGCAGCAGCCCGAAAGAATGGAATTACGTACAGTTTGATGATTCATAGTTTATACCAAAATAAAGTTTTTATAAATCGCAAGACACTCGCGCAAGTAGCGACTTCAGACGATTATTGTTTCTCCCAAATTGTACGAACAATTAAGGGTAGGAAAGATTGACACGCAGTGGGAAGCCTCTCCGAATTAAACGGAGAGGTCAAAACTAGAATAAAGAGAAAAATACAAATGGAAGGACAGACTATCTTACAGATCTGAGTTTCATTCAACTTTGTTATATTCAATCCCATCTCTTTTGCAGAATATTTTTAGTTGTCGAATTGCAAAATAATTTAAAATGCAATTTCCTAAAATTCTCTAATTTTCATTATTTGAGAAGGGTAGCAAAGCCAAAATACGGGCTCTTTTTATAGCGATAGCTACCGAACGCTGCTGTTTAGAGGTTAATCTATTCATCCGTCTCGGTAGGATTCTTCCCTGCTCACTGACGAATCGACGAAGTAAGCTCATATTTTTGTAATCAATAGTTTCATCAGAGCGAATAGACGGGGAACGTCTACGTAGAAATCGTCTAAATTTATTCGTGATATTTTTTTGTGACTACCAATACGCATCAATAGTGATTAATTCTAAATTAAGTAGAAATATCCTTTATTTTTTTAGTTCTTTGTGATAAGTATGTTTGCGGCAACAAACGCAAAATTTCTTTGATTCCAACCGAGTAGGTGTATTACGGCGATTCTTACGTGTAGTGTATCGAAAAATACCTGATGAGTTGTTGTCAGCCTCTTTGTAAGTACAAACTGTACATGCTAAAGCGATGGTTACCCTCGCATCTTTACTTTTGGTCATAAAAACAATTGAATTTTAGTAATATAAGCTTTTTTTTAGGGGTCGCAAGTACGTCCAAATCTGTTTGAAAGGACTACTCGCGAAGTTATAACAATACAAGCAGGCTTAAGTTTTAGCCACCCTCATCGATAACTTAGTTACGTATTATTCTATTCTGTAAGACATAGATTTATCTTATTTTTGTGCTTTGTTTTATTATTCTGTAATAGAATTAGTTATTTGTATTAAAAAAAAGGAAATAATAAAGCATCTGGGAAGAAGCGATTAACTTCTATTAAGGAACCAGCCAATAGTACAAACCATATTGTAGCTATGACGGGGGCCGTGGAAAGATATATTTTCACGTATTGCATTAAAAGTCCTCCTCATTTTTAATACTTTTTTTTTTATCTCTTAGTCTTTATTCCTGTTTTACTTCTTTTATTTATTAAAAATAATATAAATTATTTACAACTTCTAAATCAATCTTTTTCTTTTTAAGAAAAAACCGAAAAACCAATACTACTCAATATTGCTGGTACTAATAACTGCAATACCCACTAAAAAGAAGAAAAGAAAGAGTAAAAGCGGAACGGGTTTTTAGAAGACAACTATCTATTCTGGTGAGGAATGAGTTTTCCTTCTTACTAGTAGACGATATCTACAGCTACCGGTTATACTAACAATAGTATTGGATTGATAATACCAGTTAAAAATCGATAGTAATAGGGATGTAACGCAGCTCGGTAGCGTGTTTGTTTTGGGTACAAAATGTCGCAGGTTCAAATCCTGTCATCCCTATTTTTGATCCATGCACCAAATTTCAGGGGCACAATTTCTCATCTCGATGAATTGATTTCTGTCTTTCTTCTTCTTTTTATAGCTTTTCTGTTGCTTCCTCCTCACATACTATAGTATAGTGAGGAAGGAAGCTGCCTCATTGATATAGATTTCAGATCTAAAAATACCCCCAAAAAGGGAGGCGCCTTTAGTTCAGTCCGGTAGAACGCGGGTCTCCAAAACCCGATGTCGTAGGTTCAAATCCTGCAGGGCGTGTTTATTTCCGAGGATTCCTTAATAGGAATAATACGCGTCAAATATGAAATATCTAAAAACTGGAAACATCAAATTTGATGTCGACAAAACATCCCCTCCTGTATGTTTATTAAGTAGATAAATATTTTCAGACAAGTCCTAAAAACAATGAAATAATTGAGCGGAAAGAACTAATTTTCAAATTAGTCTTTTTTAATCAACGGTTTGTTTGAGATGTTACAATTATTTGATTCGATTATTTGATTCTATCGAATATCTAATTGATCGCCGCGTCGATATTGTGGGTATGCAGTTACAAATAATCCAGCTAGGGTTATTGGAATCGAACCCGACACAATTCCCGATAGTGATGCTTCAACCATTCTAGTTTATAAACGTCTAATGTAAATAGTTACCAAAATAAATTGTTGTGTTAACCGACTAATTTTTGGTAAGTACGACAAATTAGTAGGTGCCGATGAGGCCCCCCCTTCCTGCTTCTTATCCCCCCTATCTAGGTTATAAGTGAAAATGCCAAATCATAAAATCTGAATCTTGTTAAATCCAACGAATAAAGCTAAAGTCAAAGTTAATACAGACGTCAAAAAAGCGAAGTAGCTTAATAGGGTGAGCATAAACTGGAATACCAAATTATATAACAGATGGATTATTAGTATACGAGTTCTTCCAGTAGTTTATCACCCGAAATTACGGAATCAAAGTTGTTTACCCAAATTTGCTAAGGGTTGATTAGTAACACTTATTGGGTGATCTGAATCTATTTCTTTAATTTATACGATACAATGAATTATGGATTATTCAGTTAATCTATTGGATAGTCAAATAAATAGACAGTACCTTTAGGTTGTTAATGAATTGCTTAATAGTTACTTTATGAGTCTTAGTCTTTTGGTAGCTATCCTCAACCTACTACGGAATGAATATCTCTCCGACCCAGGAATAATATTTGTAGGCCCAGATTAACTCATTAATTGCTTGGACACATCAAGAAACCAAGGCAAGCTGGAAAACGGCGTGATAGAAAGGGTAAGATCCCCGCACCCACAAACTGCCGTACAGGTCTGAAGGTAATTAAATCTTTCTAATCAATTTGGTCTAGGTATATGTAGGTAACCACCACAATAAATTTTGTAAGTATCAAACACCCCATCTAGCGAGTAACCTTGCCGCATCAAAGGTGGGCTAGCTATACTGAACCGATATATTTGGATATACCCTGGGTATAAAGAAAAAAGTGACATACTAATTAAGATGAGATCCCATTTGAAAAGGTTTACCAGTAGATTCCACATCTTTAACCCTTTTCTTTTATCTGGGAAGCAATCCTTTTTAGTACTACAAGATAGATATAGATACGGAGTTGAACATGTCTGGGAATACAGGAGAACGCCCCTTCGCTGACATTATTACTAGTATTCGATATTGGGTCATCCACAGCATTACCATACCCTCCCTGTTTATTGCAGGCTGGCTGTTTGTCAGTACAGGTTTAGCTTACGATGTTTTTGGAAGCCCCCGCCCAAATGAATATTTTTCAGAGAGCCGCCAAGAAGTTCCCCTAGTAACTGGCCGCTTCGATTCGTTGGAACAGGTCGACATATTCACCAAATTATTGTAGGAGAAACCAATGGCTTTAGATAAAACTTATCCAATTTTCACTGTTAGATGGTTAGCCGTTCACGGCTTAGCTGTACCAACAGTTTTCTTTTTAGGGTCTATATCAGCTATGCAATTCATTCAAAGATAGTTTTTAGTGAGCTCCGAATCTATGACACAACCGAATCCAAATAAACAAAGTGTAGAATTGAATCGTACAAGCCTTTATTGGGGATTATTACTGATTTTCGTACTTGCCGTTCCATTTTCTAATTACTTTTTTAATTAGAAATTAAAAAGAATTGTTCGAAAAACATAAAGATCCTAGTTATTTGTGACTGTTCATGTCTTGAGTCGGGACCGGAGTATAAAGTCAAAAGATTAAGGGTAAGGAGGTGGCTCGGATGACAAATACCACTGGAAGGATTCCCTTGTGGTTGGTGGGTACTGTAGCCGGTACACTTGTAATAGGTTTGTTAGGCGTATTCTTTTACGGAGCTTACTCGGGTTTGGGGTCGTCTCTTTAATAAGAATAATTGCCGCCTGACAAAAAAGAATGTTGCCGAATTTTACAGACGAATTCTTCATTTTTTTTCCCCTTTCTTTTTACTTAAAAAGAAAGGGGAAAAAAAATGATGTCCAAATCAATATATCTTTATTTAGTTAGCTAGAGACTAGTTTCACGATGCATTTGTTAGTAGACGGGTCGATCGATTCTTTTATTTATAAAGAATCGATCGAGGTTTAATGTGACAATTAGAACAAACAAATATTTTTATAACTTTTAAAATCCTAAAAAAATCACTATAAAAATAGGTATTTTGGGAAACTAGTTCCATAGAATAAAATCAATCAATAGGTTTTCAAATACAATATAAGTTATAGTTTGACTAACTTGACTATGACTATAAGATGAAGTTTATATTTCTCCACACTTCTACCCAGTAATAATCTTCCCATCAAGCCTTATTTGTATTTGTTGCATTATACTTCCCTGCCCGTTTTTCACTCGACCAACCCGCTTTACTCGAGCGACCCGAACCGTCCGTCTAACCACGAGATCTTCGAAGACGAACATCCACCGTTTCCTTTCGCTGATTTCCGAACGGCGGAGGTTCACCACCAGGAGCCTCTAACGATGCCCTCATCCTCGTATCGTTGGTCGCGTCACGAGACAAATCAAAAGATTCTATCGATGCGGACCCTGTACCTGTCACGGTTATTGGCCCAGACGGGAACTCCTCCGTCTATAGTTGGGCCAGGGCTGACTTTGCTCCTATGAGGCGGTTTATTCTGGCATTGCGCCGAATATGGACAGCGTCGACTCTTACACAGGTCCCCGGATGGTTCAAACAATGGTGGAACAAAGGATCGCACCGACCGGCGCGTCCTAAGACGCAAAGCACTTGGGCACTTATTCGTGCGGGTAAATGGGAGAGCCTGAATCTAGATCAGCAGGCGCTGCTGCAGATAGCTGCCTTCCTACTACTCGTTCTCCTTAAGCAAATTAGAACAGGTGATCCGGGGCTCCCTTTTCTTAACGGGACACTAGTCCCTCACGAGAAAGGGCCGCAGCTACTCCCATACAGCCCCTCATGGGTTTGCACGAGCTACGCCAACATTAGGCTGGATTTTTGTACACCACTTACCCCCATTCAGAAGGGTTTCTCCTTACGTTGATGGATGGAAACGTCTTAAAGCTAAGCCTTTTGAGAGCATTCCTTAGGCTAGTATTAACCTTAAAACCCGGTAGCAATGCAGTATCTTTCTGTAGGGCCCTGGGGCTATGGGAAAGTCTACCCTGACGCAGTTACTTGAACACATTCTAGGGGAAAGGCATGAGACCCTGGACGTGAGCAGAATAGCCAACCAGTTTGAATTGGCACTTGTAGAGGGTAAGAATCTACTGCTCTTCCCGGACGTGACTCGACAGCCGAGTTATGCGGCCGCCATCGTTTTACATAAGTTGCTCTTCAGGGGCCTCCCGTCCTATCTCTCCTTCTGTATTATATCCCCCTAAGTATAAGAATAAGGATAAAAAGGCGAAGAGTTCAATATGAAAGAGATAAACTTATTGACGTTTACACCTAAACTGCCTAACGAAGACGACCTAAACTAAAGAAGCAATCCTTGAGGTTTATCGCCATGGACTCTTAGGTACGCAGTCACCTTGTTAAAATGACTTCCGCTCAGCTTGCTCTAAAAACAGCACACACGGCCTATAGTCTCACCTGCACGCCCAAAGTACCTATCCAGGTACTTTAATAGGGAGGGCTCTTGCAAGCCGGCCATCCACAGAGTGGTCCACGATGAGTAGAAAGCGGACGTCAAGGGGGATCATTTATCTAAACCTCACCCTGCGTAGTTGGGCAGCTACTACGCCCTACCAGGAGGGGGGTGGCTTGCAAGAGGCATCTGGCTCACGATAGCTGCCTGTTTCTAGCCTGCAGGTGGCCACTTTAATTACAAAAACTTAGCAGCCACCCAGCCACTCTAAGCGGCGGGCGGCTGCTATACCTATTAAATACTAAATGCGGGTCGACTGGCCCAAAGGAGATTTAATGGACGACTCAATCCGTGAGAACTTAGTCAAGGACCTAAAAAACCGAATGGCTCAAAAAGCTGGAGAGGTCCATCCTACCCCGCTTAACATTGGCTTCGGGTTGAGCCCGCAGAGCTCTGACGCTACTAGCCCCAGTAGCTAGCCTTTTGCGCGGTTTATCCCCTCGATTGGCGGCTTAGCCACCCCTGTAGCGAGCGGCAGCGGCCACGAGCCCTCAGGTAGTGCTGACTCCTTTGACAGCCTAGGAAGGCCATCGAGTAGCCCTATTAACCCATCCTACCTGCCCCTTCCGTGCTCCAGTTTAGATTTGATAGAGTCAAGCTAAGACTTATCAATAAATAAGTAGGCTAATTGCGTTATAGAAGACACATAACTACTATTGGTGATGTTGACACCACCGATAAAACCAAAGTTGACGCAATCACCACCTTTTATGTGGCTATCAAACCATTAAAAAAAGAGACAAGTGAAAACTTTTTTCACACGCAATTAGCAGTTCGATTAGCTATGCACGAAAGGGATAACCTAACCAGAAAAAGTAGTAGGTAATCAGAAATTCATTTCTGCCAACTGCACTTTTTCAAACTGTTTTTTCTTCAGCACGAGAAAAATCTGCGCCAAGACAACCGCTAAAAAAAAGGCTATAAGTCCTTGAATACGTAACGGGTCCTGGAGTACGATTTCAACTTCTTCCTGACCGAATCCGCCAACATTGGGGTTATTAGTCAATGGCTGATCAGCCTTAACGAACTCACCTTCTGAAACAATAAGTTCAAGACCGGGAGGAACAGTATCCGCCGTTTCACGATTCCCGGATGACTCTTCGATAGTGATTTCGTATCCACCCTTTCCCTCTTTGCGAACAACCCTCTTTATTTTTCCCGTTACTGAAGCAGTGTAAACCGTGTTGTTGCTTTTGCTACCATCTGGGTAGATTTGTCCTCTCCCCCTATTTCCTCCAACATAAATAGGATATTTCAGAAAATGAGCTTCCTTGTTAGTACCGGGGTCTGGTGAGAGAATCGGAAATGTGATTTCACTGTATAATTTGCCCGGCACTGGTCCTACAACAATTACATTATCCTTGCCGGGACGGTAACTTTGAAATGACAATTTTCCCAACTTTTCTTTCATTTCAGCTGGAATACGATTAGAGGGAGCCAATTCAAACCCTTCCGGTAAAATGAGGACAGCGCCAACATTCAATCCCCCCTTTTTTCCGTTTGCAAGTACTTATTTTATCCACGTATCGTAGGGAATCTTAACAACTGCTTCAAATACAGTATTGGGAAGAACAGATTGTGGGGCTTCAAGATCCACAGGTTTCTTGGCTAGATGGCAATTGGCGCACACAATACGCCCCGTAGCTTCTCGGGGATTTTCATAATTTTGCTGCGCAAGAATCGGATATGCTTTTGAAACAGATGGACAGTTTAATTCACCGAAACCAATTGATACTGCAAGTGCAAGGGACGGAATCCAACACTTTCTCATCCAGTTATTCGTAATTCTTCTTTGCATAGATTTATGATTAGTCTTAAGTCGTTGTACAAACGGGTTACTTGGTGATGCCGCTTGGTAGCAATTAATTTTATCTTGTTCTAATTCTTTCCTCTTTTATATTTGATCATTATCAACAGATGTCAAATGATAAGGGGTTGCAAATAATCCAACAGAAGGAACTGGTCTAGCCTGCTATATGCAAATTTGTAGAAGAAATAGTTATCACCCACTCATTGTATGATAAGTTGCTACAATTGACGGAGACGTGCGATTCAAGTGACGAAAAATCCAATATTTGGATACCGTATCTAAAATAACTGGAAAAGTTGAGACGAGGCGAGAAATTACATATCTATTGGGGATTAAGCCAAAATGTTCGAAAAGAGAACCTATTACTATTTCCCAACCATGGGGCGAGTGGAACCCCACACATAAATCAGTTAGTAAAAGAATGGAAAATGCTTTCATTGTGTCATTCAAACTATAAAATGATTCCTGAATCCGGGAATTTGAAACTGCAAGTCTCTTTCGACCTGTTATAAACAATAGAATTGGGGTGGCAATACTAATTACATCAGTTACTAGCTGTAAAAGTAGCTGAATATTGAGTTCATCATACACTGCTGCCAACTGGGTAGTCTCATCATATGCATTTGCGTCAAAATTTTGCAACTGCCTATTTGCCAAGTGTTCAGTCGCGTCATTTAACCAGAGCAATGCTTCTGCTTCTCGAAGTTGCTTCAGAGCCTTTTCCTCTTGAATGGGATTGATAAATACTTGGGTTTGAGTGATGTGCCACCAACCCCTAATCCAAGACTCTAAGAATAAGTTTTTGAAACTTATTGGAATCGTGAGGGGAAAAAGTAGAAAACACCCAACATATTGAAGGGAAACTAATGCTTGGTTTCTAGTTAAGTCAAAATCATTCCGTACCAACATACTTGATTGATTTGTTAATTCCGCTCTGAACCTGGATAAAGTGCGAGTCAAGGAACGAGGCACCAAACTAATGGACTCATAGGCCGACAAAAAATTTTTTGACTCATAATTCAATGATTTTTCAATCACTTTTTTGGTAATTTTAAATGATAAAAAGTTTATGGAACGACGTGTTCTTCTACCACCAAACTCATTTGAAGTTGCTTCAATCCAAGCTAATTTTCTATTTATTTTTTCTATATTATTCAATTTGTAAAAGACGTGGGAAGTGAGATCATTTCCCAATTTATCTTCGGAGAAGCTAACAGTTTCTATACTTTTTTTGTTGACTGTTTTGCCATTCATGTAACGATTTTGGCGAGAGTTTAAAGATAGATCTTGGAAGAGCAAAATATTTGGAAGGTTCGACAAAAAGATATTCAAGCAATTCTTTATCAAAGAATTGTTGGCGCGATAGCACCCAACTGGAAGCGCTCGGATTAATTTTGCCCTGAAAAAGAGTTTAAGGTCTCTCTGCATTCCCAAAATAGATATACTAAATTTGTGCTCTAAGAGACTGCAATAAATTAGATATCTATATTTATTGAATGCCATGTTTGTGGACGCCGTTGTGGCACGGAACAATTTTTTCGGTGTTGAAGGGGATGAATTTACTCGCATGAAAAACGGGGAATCATATATTAAAGAATGTAGTTGCTTACTAGCCTCATAAGCTCTATCTGAGGAACGATGTGGAGTGCTAATAATCCATCGAATAATGTTTTTTTTCCAGCAATGTAATCGCATATATTAACTGTAACTATGTAACTATCAATCGGGAAAGATAAATAAACGAAGTACGAGACTAATTAGTTAAATTGTTGTAATTAGGCTATTAAACTCTTTCCCCTCAAATTTTTTTGCCAATCTAGTACTAGTAGCCTTACACTCCTCTGTTAATCATTTAGTTCTGAAATGAATTAAATTTTAAAAACCTTCAATTGATACACGCAAGAAACGAGCAAGTTCGGCGGCTTTTTCTTCCATATCTCCTAGGGTTAAACTTTCACCAATCCTAGTTAGTGGGATATTTTGACGACCTCTCACTTTCAAGTAAATAAGTCGACGCGGATAAAGGCCTTCCCTACTTTCCAATCCAATTGCCTCTACATCTTTTAATGCAAGTTGAATGCAGATCCGTCGATTATTTCCAGGAAAGCCCCAACGAAAGATAGAGAGAAACCCTCCCCGCTTATCAAACAAGTTGTATCCACCCCCCACGTTCCGAAACGCAGTACACCACAAATACAGCCCGATAAAGAGACCTGCAATCCCGTAAAAACACATTACAATACCTTGTGGAATAAAAACAATGTGTTCAGATGAAAGTCCGGGGGTTAGATCTTTACCAACACAGCTGGAAAATCCCACTGGTAGAAAACCTGTTGCACCACATACAAGGAGACAGGCCCAACACAAATTTGCAATTGTGCGGGAGCCTTTTACAAAATCCACTTGTATCCATTTGGACCGGTAATTCATTACTGTTTCCTCACAGATTGCGTAATAGATGGATTAGCCGTTTTGTCATCAATTTCACTCTCCTTATTTATTTTTTACGGTTCATTACTCCCGCTTTTTTTTGTATTTATTTTTAACAATGAAATACAAAAATAGAGCTCAAGCATATAGGGTAATTTTTTATAAGTAACGAATTTTTTAACAAATAATCAATCTATATCTCATTCTCATTTTTTTTTATAAAAAAAAATGAGAATGAGATATAGATTGATTTAGGACAATATTATCGAGATTATTGGGTCTTCAAACAAGATAAGATAACCGCGTAGAAAAAGATAATTTATCTCTATTTTATTTAGTTCTATTCTATTTAGAATTAGCTCAAATTAGACTTCAAATTCAACTGATATTGTAAAGTTACAGGGCAGTTTACCCTAAAAGAATATATTAGAGTATTTCATCCCGCTCGATATATAGAAATGAAAAAGCCATTGCAACTGCTGGAAACACCAAACCGACTAGGGGTACAAAAATAGAGGGTAGATAAGATGCTGCCATGACAAAATTACCTCAAATATAATAAATAAAAGGAAAAATCTATTTATATAATCATATATCTCTGTTTCGCTCTTTGTTCTAATTAATGATATTCTTTTTGTTCTATGAAGAAAAGGGGTTTCCAGGCTTCCAGTGGAGTAATCCAATTAAATTTTCTTTTTCGGGGTTTATCGGCAAGTAAATGGTTATGCCAACACAAAAAAATACAACAAATATTTTTTGCAACAAAAATAATAAAATTTGGAACAAACTCAATCTTTTTTATAAGGTGCTGATAAGTGAAGTTCAGATATTTCGCTCAAAACACCCTTCAACAGATTACGCGGAACGATCGAATCGAGTAGCCCATTATCAAATAAAGACTCAGCTGCTTGAAATCCCTCAGGTATCTTTTGACGTAATGTTTATTCAATTACCCTTTTACCGGCGAATGCTGTATACGCTTTGGATTCGGCAATAATTATATCCCCCAACATGCCAAAACTGGCGGTGACACCCCCTGTGGTTGGATAGGTAAGAATTGATATATAAAGTAATCTTTTTTGAACTTGATGAATTTGCAATACAGAAGAAATTTTAGCCATTTGCATCAAGCTCAACGTTCCTTCTTGCGTACGCGCTCCCCCAGAAGCACAAATTAAGACTAATGGCAAAGACTTGTCTGTGGCATATTCGATTAGACGAGTAACCTTTTCACCCACGACAGAGCCCATACTTCCCCCCATGAAATGGAAGTCCATAACACCAAGCGCAATAAGTGTTCCACCTAGATATCCTATACCTGTTTGAGCAGCGTCAGTTAAACCCGTTTTTTCCTGAGAAACAGCTACACGATTTTGATAAGAATCCTCGTCCGAAAAGTCTAAAACATCTTTTGTGATCATGTCTTCATCCATGGGAATCCACGTGTTATGATCAATCAAAAGTTCGATCCTTTCCATACTATTCATTGAAAGGTGGTAACCACGTTCTTCACAAACACTTTTCTTCTGTTTCAAAAATTTAACATAAAGCATGTTTCCGCAGTTATCGCGGCGAGCCCATAATCCTCTATTCGTGTTAACACTTATCCGCTTCTCTCTTTCCTTTTCATTTGAGATAGAGCCTCTGGTAGCTTCTTCGGGAAAAGCTCCAATCAATCCGCCAAATTTGCGTTTATCTTCAAACCAATTTGTTACAGACATAAGAATCTCCTCATCTGTTGTTTACCTTTACCTCGTGGAAAAAAAAACTAAATTTCAAATAGATTTATCATGATATAGCGAACTCTTTATTTCTACAACAAATTGGTCTCAAATTCAAATCTGCCAATCCAATAAATAATTGATAATTGACTAATTATCTATCAAATCAATCGTATTGTAAGCGGTCAATTTCTATTATCCAACAAAACAAACGGAGCAAGATGCGATGGGGCTAAAAAAAGTGTATATAAAATAAATAAAAAGTGTGAATTTGAAATTTAGACTATTCAATTTTTGCAACGCGAGTTGGTAGGGATTCGAACCCTCGGATTCACATTTCAAAACTATGTGTTTCTCAATTTCCATCATGTATTAACCAACCTTACTAAAGTATCGCTTATTATGTCAGGAGTATGGAGGAGATTAACTCCCTTCCGATACTCCTGATATGTCTCACAACTATCTCGGAACAGATGCTAGTAGCAAATAGCTACGAAAATTACAATATATCAATTGTATCAAATTCAAATTTGATTGCTTTCCATATCTCGCATGCAGCAGCTAATTCTGGACTCCACTTACTAGCTTCGCGAATAATTTCATTACCTTCACGAGCAAGGTCACGGCCCTCATTACGAGCCTGTACGCAAGCTTCTAATGCAACTCGGTTAGCGACCGCACCGGGTGCATTTCCCCAAGGATGTCCCAAAGTTCCTCCACCAAACTGTAATACGGAATCGTCCCCGAAAATTTCGGTTAGAGCAGGCATGTGCCAGACGTGTATACCTCCCGAAGCTACAGGGATTACACCCGGCATAGACACCCAATCTTGTGTGAAGTATATACCACGACTACGATCTTTATCAATAAAATCGTCACGAAGTAAATCGACGAAACCCAGGGTTACTTCTCGTTCCCCCTCTAGTTTACCCACTACGGTTCCGGCGTGTATATGATCTCCACCGGACATCCGTAATGCTTTTGCCAATACACGAAAATGCATACCGTGATTTCGTTGTCTATCAATCACAGCATGCATAGCGCGGTGAATATGAAGAAGCAACCCATTGTCTCTACAATAATGGGCTAAGCTGGTATTTGCGGTAAACCCTCCGGTCAAATAATCATGCATGACAATTGGTGCACCCAATTCTCTAGCAAAAACAGCTCTCTTCAACATTTCTTCACACGTACCTGCGGTAGCATTTAAGTAGTGTCCCTTGATTTCGCCTGTTTCAGCCTGAGATTTGAAAAGAGCTTCCGCCACAAATAAGAAGCGATCTCTCCAACGCATGAATGGCTGAGAATTCACATTTTCATCATCTTTTGTGAAATCGAGTCCACCACGGAGACATTCATAGACAGCTCTACCATAATTTTTAGCAGACAGACCTAACTTTGGCTTTATTGTACATCCCAATAAGGGACGTCCATATTTGTTCAATTTATCCCTTTCGACCTGAATACCATGAGGCGGTCCCATAAAAGTTTTAGAATAAGCGGGAGGGATTCGAAGGTCTTCTAAGCGTAAAGCGCGTAGGGCTTTAAATCCGAAAACATTACCTACAATGGAGGTGAACAAATTGGTGACAGAACCTTCTTCGAAGAGATCCAAAGGATAAGCTACATATGCAATATACTGGTTTTCTTCTCCAGCAACAGGTTCGATATCGTAGCATCGGCCCTTGTAACGATCAAGACTAGTCAACCCATCTGTCCATACGGTGGTCCACGTACCCGTAGAGGATTCTGCAGCTACCGCAGCTCCGGCTTCCTCAGCTGGTACTCCGGGTTGTGGGGTCATTCTGAACGCTGCTAATATATCGGTATCTTTGGTCTTGTACTCAGGGGTGTAATAGGTCAGTCGATAATCTTTGACACCAGCTTTGAATCCAACACCTGCTTTAGTCTCCGTTTGTGGTGACATGGGTTTGCTCCTCCCTATGACTAAAATTGGTAAATCTTGCAAAGATGAGATCTGCTCGGCATAGGTAGAGTATTTCGACGTGAAACGCAAAGTTGATATAGTTAAACCCGCGCCCGATACTACTTATACCTGTCAAAATCCCGTTTCAAGCATGGGACATTATCATTTTATACCGCGTCTGGTACGGGGTGCAACTAATCAATCTGTTTTCTTGCAAAAAACGCTTCGGAAACAGCAGTCTGCCTTATTCCAATACATTGACTCGGGAATCTCTTCGTTGTTAGACTAGTTAGTAGAATACGAACTTCATAAAAAAGAGCCAACCACTCGCGTTTAATAGTCAATTTTGCTTGATAAAGAGTCAAATGCGCATTTTCATTATTAATATTAAATCGATAGAGCGCATATTTCACCAGCTTTTCGATCGTATACAAAACAAAATAAAGAGTCTGAGCTATCTGCGGTGTGGTTTATCCTCCCCATTTATTTATCTATAGCTACATCTGCAAAATAAATCTAAATAGAGTAGGGTGGATGAGGAGGTAACGGATCTCTCTCGCCATCAGCCATTCAACGGTAAAATGCAAAATATTTCTATCGATTCAGTAATCAAATAAATAAAATACACCAAAATATTATAGTTATGAAAACCAGTTCTCTCTCTTTCGAAATTTCTGAATTGGTGGGAAAAAATGTGGGCTATATCACTCAGATCATTGGACCAGTGTTGGATGTGGCTTCCTCCCCGGGTAAGATGCCCAATATCTACAATTCACTAGTAGTCAAGGGACAAAATTCAGCAGGTCAACAGATTGATGTTACTTGTGAGGTCCAACAATTATTAGGTAATAATGAGGTAAGAGCCGTAGCTATGAGTGCCACAGACGGCTTGATGAGAGGTATGGGCGCTGTCGATACGGGAGCCCCGCTTAGCGTTCCCGTTGGTGAAACTACTCTTGGCCGAATATTTAACGTCCTTGGTGAACCCGTAGACAATTTGGGTCCCGTTCGAAGTAGTGCCACATTCCCGATTCACAGGCCCGCCCCAGCATTTACCCAATTGGACACCAAATTATCGATTTTTGAAACGGGTATAAAAGTTGTAGATCTCTTGGCTCCGTACCGGAGAGGCGGAAAAATTGGTTTACTCGGTGGGGCTGGAGTTGGAAAGACGGTTCTTATTATGGAATCAATCAATAATATTGCGAAAGCTCATGGAGGTGTATCCGTATCTGGCGGAGTAGGAGAACGTACACGTGAAGGTAATGACCTTTACATGGAAATGAAAGAATCAGGAGTTATTAATGAAAAAAATATATCGGAATCAAAAGTAGCTTTGGTTTATGGTCAGATGAATGAACCCCCGGGAGCTCGTATGAGAGTTGGATCAACCGCTCCAACAATGGCAGAATACTTTCGAGATGTTAACAAACAAGATGTACTCTTATTTATCGACAATATTTTTCGCTTCGTACAGGCAGGATCGGAAGTCTCGGCGTTACTGGGTAGGATGCCCTCCGCCGTGGGTTATCAACCGACCCTTGGTACAGAAATGGGGTCGTTACAAGAAAGAATTACCTCTACCAAGGAGGGATCCATAACTTCCATTCAAGCTGTTTACGTACCTGCGGATGATTTAACTGACCCGGCTCCCGCCACGACATCTGCACACTTAGATGCCACTACTGTACTTTCAAGGGGATTAGCAGCAAAGGGTATTTATCCAGCCGTAGACCCGCTGGATTCTACCTCGACTATGTTGCAGCCTTGGATTGTGGGTGCGGAGCACTATGACACGGCACAAGGGGTTAAGCAGACTTTGCAACGTTACAAAGAGCTTCAAGATATTATAGCTATTCTCGGACTAGACGAGTTATCCGAAGAAGATCGTTTAACGGTAGCTAGGGCTCGAAAAATAGAACGTTTCTTATCACAACCTTTTTTTGTGGCAGAAGTTTTCACTGGATCTCCGGGTAAATACGTCAGTTTATCAGAAACAATTAAGGGATTTCAAATGATTCTTTCTGGAGAGTTGGATAATCTTCCCGAACAAGCTTTTTACTTAGTTGGCAATATTGATGAAGCCGCCGCAAAAGCTGCGGCTTTACAAGTGGAGGGTCAATAAAATAGATGGCTTTAAACCTCCGTGTGATGGCGCCTAATCGAATAGTTTGGAATTCTGAGGTTTGGGAAATTGTTTCATCCACCAATAGTGGTCAGATTGGTATATTACCCAATCATGCTCCACTTCTAACAGCTTTGGATATGGGAGTTTCAAAAATACGTTATGATGGTCAGTGGTCTGCAATGGCACTGATGGGTGGCTTTGCCATGATAGATAATAATCAGGTGACAATATTAGTTAACGAAGCGGAAAGAGCTACTGAAATTGATCCCAACGAAGCTCGAGAAACGTTTCAGATGGCTCAGGCTGACTCAACTAAAGCAGAAGGCAAGAAAAGTATAATAGAAGCCAACTTAGCCTTTAAAAGAGCAAAAGCCAGGCTTGAAGCTTCAAATGTTGCTTAATACTCTTTTTCTATGCCCGAAATAACTAAGTGATTTGATAGTCTGATAATAATCCTACTTATGGTATGCGCAAAAAAAAAGAACTTTGATGCGTTCCACATCCAGTAAAACTTATTAGATACCATCTATTTAATTATCATGGTATCTAGTAAGTGTTACCTACTATTGGATTCGAACCAATGACTCTCGCCGTATGAAAGCGATACTCTAACCGCTGAGTCAAGTAGGCTGCCAGTGATTTAGTCTATCCTAAGATACTTCTTATCCTAGTGTAGGAATACTATATCACAAAAAAGTATGCATCTCTATTATAGCCTAAGAAGTGATTATATGCAACCACTGCATGTTTCATCATTTGATAAATATTTGATCCCATATACATATATAGGTATCTCCATGTATATAATTCTTTTTCTTTTCAAAAGAAATAAGGTAACTGCCAGTATAGTCGAACTCTTAGTTCGACTCACTTCCCTGAATAGGTTATACGTGCTAAACCTTGTAAAAGGTTTAGCAAAACAATAACTGATTGCCAATCCGCTCAACAGCATTCTATTTTGTACAGTTCCAAATTTATCAACTATATTAAAAAAGATTAAGACAAAATAAGTATGAAATTGTTTTCGCTCCACCAATATGACTCCTTTTGGATCTTTCTGCTGGTATCTATATCTATCCCCTATTTAGCTTCTTCGATTTCCGGATTTATTGCTTCCACTCGTAAAGGTCCAGAAAAATTAACAAGTTATGAGTCGGGAATTGAACCCAAAGGTAGTACTTGGATTCGATTTCAAATACGTTATTACATGTTTGCTTTGGTTTTCGCGATCTTCGACGTCGAAACCGTCTTTTTCTATCCCTGGGCTATATCTTTCAGAGAATTGGGACTATTTGCTTTCATCGAAGTGATCATATTCATTTTTATATTAGTAGTTGGTTTGGTTCACGCATGGAGAAAAGGAGCATTGGAATGGTGTCAACTTACAAATATTTGGGTAAAAGTGGCGGAGAGAAAGTTGAACCCCGCATTGTAGATATCACCGTCAATTCGGCGGAACCTTTGCTACCCGAATGGGGCGTGTCAAATTCAATATTTTTAGCTAATATAAACGATTTCTCCAATTGGGCCAGGCTTTCCAGCCTGTGGCCACTTTTATACGGCACCAGCTGCTGCTTTATTGAATTTGCTTCTCTAATTGGTTCACGATTTGATTTTGACCGATACGGTCTAGTACCCAGATCCAGCCCTAGGCAAGCAGACCTAGTTGTCACCGCCGGCACCGTAACCATGAAAATGGCCCCGTCTTTAGTAAGACTCTATGAACAAATGCCTGATCCGAAGTATGTAATCGCTATGGGAGCTTGTACTATTACGGGTGGAATGTTTAGCACAGATTCTTACAGTACCGTTCGCGGGGTAGACAAATTAATTCCCGTCGATATTTATTTACCGGGTTGCCCACCCAAACCTGAAGCTATTATTGATGCCGTAACAAAACTACGTAAGAAAATTGCTAGAGGAACTTCTACAGATTGGGCTTCTTCTTGTCCCACCCGAACGAGATATCTCAGTCTAAATCATCGATTTTGCTTTGTACCTAGCACATATACAGGTAAATACAACCAAGAATTAAATAATTATGATACAAAATTGTTATTAAATAGTTTTTCATAAAATTTTCAAAAACTTAAAAATAAGTATGAACAATAAATAGTAAAAGTGGAGAAATAACTAAATCTTCTCTCACAAATGAATAAGATGAAAAAGAGGTGTCAACCAATATGAACACTATCAATGAAGATAAGTTCAATATCGAGACGCGGGGTCGATTATCTGCTTGGTCAACTAAACATAAGTTTTCCCATCGACCTTTGGGTTATGATTATAGGGGTGTCGAGACCTTGCAAATAAAGTCGGAGGAGTGGTTGTCTGTAGCTGTCGCTTCATATGCTTACGGTTTTAACTACTTGCGTTCTCAGTGTGCTTACGACTCGACACCGGGAGGATTTCTAGTCAGCGTATATCATCTGACACAGATACGAGATCAGCCGGATCAACCCGAGGAAGTGTGTATAAAAATTTATGTTCCGAGAAAAAGACCTATAATACCTTCGGTTTACTGGGTTTGGAAAAGCTCTGACTTCCAAGAACGTGAATCTTACGATATGCTGGGAATAATACATCACGGTCATCCACATCTTAGACGTATACTGATGCCTGAAAGTTGGGTAGGGTGGCCCCTACGTAAAGATTATGTTGTACCCAATTTTTATGAATTACAGGATGCCTATTAATTTGTCTGAAAGTTAGAAAGGACAAATTGGCCTCGCCTGAATATCTCTCGGGCCGTCCCGCCTCTCGAAGCTGTTTACGGTTAGCAAGCTGCGCTACCAGACGAATATGGCCCGACCAGTTAAATACCTTTTTGGCTAGCTTCTTCAGGGTTGGTTAGTTTTACACAAAGCTGTAACTGGTTTGGTCTCTACTCAAAACCATTTATATGCCAAGAACCAGAATTGAACTGGTGACACGGGGATTTTCAGTCCCCTGCTCTACCAACTGAGCTATCTCGGCCAACTTATTTACGAATAAAAGTTAACTAGAAATCAATTAAATAGATTTTTCAACTTTAGTTTTTTTTTAACGCTAATCTGATTTTTATAAATATATTTAATACAATATTGCTTTTAGAAAAAAACTAAAGTATAGGGGGGGCTCTAGATGGAGCCATTCATGCACATTAGAAGGTATGAATGGCTTACTTACAAAGTATTTTTAAAAAACCAGACAAACATAATTTAGGGTGGTTTACATATTTTGTAAACCGACCAAATTATGCGGATTTAAACAGCCTAAAAAAAATAGGTTAACTGATGTAATATGGCCTCGTTGGGGATAGAGGGAGTCGAACCCTCACGGTCCTGTGAAACCAACGGATTTTCGTTCTACTGTGACTTGCGCCGCTATTTTTTCTTTACTTCTATTAAGTCCGTGGAGCAGGACTCTACCTCCATTCACGAGAGTATTGCTTTTTGTTACCGACTCGCTTAGTTAAGCGTTTTTGTCAAAATTAAGTAAGATCCTACAATATCTAAGATAGAAATATGTAGATTAGCAGTAGTAGAGAGAGTCTATCTAATGCTTTACTACGTAATAAAAGAGATTGTCCTGATTTTGTGACTGAATGCTGGCCTCAAACCGAGGGGTCTGATCCCAACTTCAAACGAGGAAAGACAAAATCTACTTTCTTCAAAAAGCCTCAATCTTATAGATTATACTTCATGCAATTAACCAAGCAAAACAGTTATATATTCAGTTCTTTCCAGAACTATTAATTAATAAATATGACTAACATATTGCTCGTTGGAATGGCCCCCATCGAGCCTCTGTACCTATCTTGCCTCATTGCCAAAATTTATTTGAGTAATACAAGACAAGATTTGGCTCAGGATTGCCTGATAAATGGTCCCAGGTTTCCCTGAATCTGGGGGCTGTCACTTGATATGTCTCCATACCCAGGCTCAATCTACTTGAGTCCGCTGCGTCTACCATTCCGCCATATCCCCACCTTTTAGGCCCCAACAAATTTACAGAAATAAACGGATAATCACATAAATGTAGCTGTTTAAAAACTTTTGGTATGTTTACACCCAAAAATCTGCCTAGCCTAGATTGATGACATTTTGTTTACACATTATTCTTTTTTTTTAGCTAAATTTTAATTAGCAAAAGAAAGAAGCAACTTTTTGCTACTAAACCTTTTAGTTACTAAAACTATTTTCAGTCGCAAGTTAATTGCTTCTAAAAAGATGAGGTTCAATTATTATATTAGATTAGTATATTTATATACAAGTATATATGAATGCACTGGTTGAGGCAATACATTCGTTAATCAGTTTGATCTTTTTTTGTTAAAATCTTTATGTAAATGGATATGCTATAACGGCTTTATCTAGCAGTATGAATTGTTGCCAGTCTTTGCCTACCCCGTCTCTATCTATTCTTCAATTGTTGATAACAAGTTGAATATTTGTCAGTTCCTATTCATATGTTATGATTGTCACAGATATCAATCTTGACTGATTTTTAGTTTATTTGCCAACGTGGCAATAAGCAGTGGTAGTATCTCCGTGCTGATCCCATAAGTTTTTTTTATAACTAAAACACGTTTACAGAAAAGGAGTTTTCACGTCTCGATACCGAGGACCTCGTTTGAAATTGATACGTCGTCTAAATAATTTACCGGGGTTTACGGGTATTAGTAAAACACCTAACGTGAGAGAATTTCGAGTTGCTACTGATCAATCAGTTTCAAGAAAAATTTCTCAATTTTGCGTGCGTTTAGAAGCCAAACAAAGATTACGTCTCAATTATGGATTAACAGAACGCTAATTACTAAAATACGTACGTATCGCTAGAAAAGCTAGGGGTTCAACGGGACAAGTACCATTACAATTACTTGAGATGCGTTTAGATAATGTTATTTTTAACTTAGGTATAGCTTCCACAATTCCCGCCGCTAGACAGTTAGTTAATCACAGACATATCTTAGTTAATAATTGCATTGTAGATATACCAAGTTATCGCTGTAAGCCAAGAGATATTATTACTACTCGAAATCGACCAACTTCCGATAATGCACTTAGGGGCAAGTTTCCCGGAGGAGACAACGTACCGGATCACTTGACCGTTTCTCTATCGGAAGGCAACAGGACAACAGGATTGGTGAATCGTATTGCCAATCGAGAATCCGTTAATTTGAATATAAATGAATTGTTAGTTGTTGAGTATTACTCTCGTAAAGCTTAGTGATCATTTAAGAAATAATCAAATTAATAAATTAGATTAGGGGTCTATACAATGAAAACCTAAGCTACGGACTTGGGATGCTTATATATAATTAGCAGGTTACTTAGGAGATGGTAAAAGTTTCTCGGTCTAGCTTGTTTTTTTTTTTCAAAGCGAAGATTAAATCATATTTTGATTAAATTAATTTGGTATATGATGAAGTACCCGAATTAACTGCCTACCTCATTTCAGCTAAATCTCTAATAAACGAAGGATTACCAATTTTTAATGCTTCTATCTAAGATAGTCCTTCAATTTATTTAGAGTAATTGTACAACTTGATTTGAAACCGCGACTTCAGCCCGTCTTTTTCAAACCAGAATTTTAAATATATTTTGATTTTGACAAAAAAATAGAAAGGAAAGGGAGGGATTTGAACCCTCGGTAGCTAGAAATCTACTTAGCATTTCCGGTGCTATGCCTTAAACCGCTCGGCCACCCTTCCTAGAGTTCATTAAGTAAACTATTTAACATATTGTAGGGATTTAAGCAGTAAAGTGACAAGTGACTTGTTGGTAAGAGTTGAAAAAACTTTTATTAAAAGACAAATTGAACAAGAGAAAAATACTCAACGAGACTTGTCACTTTTTTTTTTTATAGTATCATCTAAAGTATTGTCTAAGTAGACTCTTTTTCTGCAATTTCAATTAATGTACTAGTAACAAGTCCAGTGCAAAAAAAAAACAAGGAGTCAAATTTGATTATGCCTAGATCTCAGAGAAATGACAATTTTATTGACAAAACTTTCACCATTCTAGCGGATATTTCGTTACAAATCCTACCTACAACTAAGAGAGAAAGGGAAGCTTCTACATATTACAGGGATGGTGTGATTCGACAAGGCAAGCAATCTTATTCAAGAAGAATTGAAAGATAAAAATTATAGCTTCGATGAGCCCACATTTTAGGAAGGTGTGTTTCGACTGCCGAACAAACCCTTCGGTCGCGTATCCACGATTGATGCAGCCTCGGAAGCTACGACTCCTACTTCGCTTGGGTTTTGATATCAAGTAAGCACGAGGTTAAATCCATAGTTTGATGTGTAATACCTAGTTATTTTATGAGTAAGCAAGAGGAGGGAGTGGACACTACACGGAGGAATTGGCAACACAAAATCTTCGAAATTGTTTGGTTTCGGTAGATATCATATATTTCTGATAACTTCAAAATTGCGGTAACGACCAATAGTGATTAGGGTAACAAACGTCCATCCCGTTTGCAGCTTGGATACCCCTAAAGTCATCGGAGGTTGCTGAAGTGAATAACCCTCAAAAACGAAATGTTGGGAACGAATAAATAGCCAGGGAATTTATCAATACTGTTGTTACCGTGGGAAAATGGTGCAACTGTTTGAAAAAGAATCTTTTGCGAGAAGGATGGTTAGACACCAGTTTTGTGAAACACTAACCCCCGTTTAAGTTCAATTTAATAGTGGAAATAATTAAGTAATTTCAAGTGATACTCTTTCTTGCAAATCGAGCGGGAGGAGCCGTATGAGTTGAGAATCTCACGTACGGTTCCGAAGCGGGGCTCTTCTGTATAAGCAACCGTAACGGATGTCGGCCCAATCTGAAGGAGAATATGCAGAAGCTTTATGAAGCTATTACAAAGCCATGCGTTTAGAGGTTGACTCTTATGACCGAAGTTACATACTTTATAATATAGGCCTCACTCATACAAGTAACGGAAAACATGCAATAGCTTTGGAATACTACTTTCAAGCACCGGAGCGAAATTCTTCCCCGCCACAAGCTTTTAATAATATGGCTGTGATCTGTCACCACGTGCGGCTACCTGTGCTTTAGGATTCTACGGTTTATACATACTCAACCAATGGGAAGGGTTTCCTCCAAGCATACTTCCAAACGGGAGCTGTCTAGAGCTGCGGGATTCGACCTCTTTCAAAATAATCCGGGTTTGAAATAGGAATATAGCCTAACTGTCTCATGGATAATTGATTGAATTGAAGAATAAAGCATCGCAAAGATTCGTCATTGAAAATCTGGGTCGATACAATGAAATTGGTCCATCGAAGAAGTTAGACAATCTGTATCTGTAGTAGATACAATTAAAAAAAGAATAAATAAGTAACGGACCACGGTGTAGTATAAAATCCCAAAAGAGAAATATTTATAGTAAAAAAGAGTCTATTTTGAGGTAGGGTAGTTAGTGCCGAGGGCGTTTGTTATTTCCCTCCTCCTCTTTTTTTATTGGGAGTACGGAAAAGATTTTACCCAAGACGGGTGAAATCAGAAACCTGACGATTCTTAGTTCCTCCGAAGTTCGAATGTACTCCCTATTTTTTGATTTGGGAACAAGAAGCCGGTGACGGAGTTAGCCGAGCCGTATGAGGCGGGAAACCCCCAAGTTCGGTTCTAAAGAAGGGGGTTAAAAAGAATCACCCATTCTGATCGAGGAGAACAGGCCATTAACCAAGGAAATTTAGAAATTTCGGAAGCTTGGTTTGATCAAGCTGCTGAGTATTGGAAACAGGCGGTAGCACCTTCCCCCGGTAATTACACTGAAGCACAGAATCGGTTAAAAATTACAGGACGCTATTCTTTGTTTAATTAATTAGTAAAGAGGAAGAGTGGGGGGGGTAGCGCGGCGCAAAACAAAAAGGTTAAAAAATAGAGTGGATAGATGAAAATTCTTGCTTGACATAAACCTTGCCACCCCCCCCCCTCCTACCTATCAAATAGGGGATCAATCTTATAAAGTCCATTAGGCACTATTTGATCGTGTAATAATGCCATCAAAAGCCTACCTTGCATAACTTCTTTATAATAGTTGCCCGAGTTTCAAACTCAACGGAAAAGAGAATCAATTACTACATGCTGGTAAAAACTCTAATTCTTAGAAGTTTCGTATCTTTCGTTGGTAGGTTGTTATTATCCCTTGCCCAAAAAGAGGAGAGTCCCGATGACTATTCGTTCGTCAGAACCAGAAGTCAAGATTATGGTGGAGAAGGATCCCGTAAAAACCTCTTTTGAGAGATGGGCCCAACCCGGACATTTCTCAAGAAATTTGGCAAAGGGTCCCAGTACCACCACATGGATTTGGAACCTACATGCTGATGCTCACGATTTTGACAGCCACACCAATGATTTAGAGGATATCTCTCGCAAAATATTTGGTGCTCATTTTGGTCAGCTAGCCGTTATTTTCATTTGGTTGAGCGGCATGTACTTTCACGGGGCCCGTTTTTCCAATTATGAGGCGTGGCTTAATGATCCCACTCATGTGAAACCTAGTGCCCAGGTTGTTTGGCCAATAGTGGGTCAAGAGATACTCAATGGAGATGTAGGTGGAGGGTTTCAGGGTGTACAGATAACATCTGGATTCTTTCAACTTTGGCGAGCTTCTGGAATAACTAATGAGTTACAGCTCTATTGCACAGCTGTGGGTGCTCTAATTTGTGCCGGATTAATGCTTTTTGCCGGTTGGTTTCACTACCACAAGGCTGCCCCGAAACTGGCTTGGTTCCAAAACGTTGAATCAATGCTAAATCACCACTTGGCTGGTCTGTTGGGGTTGGGATCTCTAGGATGGGCAGGACATCAGATACACGTTTCACTGCCAATTAACCAACTATTAGATGCAGGAGTTGACCCCAAGGAAATACCCCTTCCTCACGAATTCATTCTTAATCGTGATCTTATAGCCCAGGCATATCCGAGTTTTGCGAAGGGACTGATCCCATTTTTTACACTTGACTGGTCAAAATACTCAGACTTTTTGACTTTTCGAGGAGGGTTGAACCCAGTAACTGGAGGTTTATGGCTGACTGATACCGCGCATCATCACTTAGCCATTGCTGTTCTTTTTTTGGTAGCCGGTCACATGTACAGAACCAACTGGGGTATCGGGCATAGCACAAAAGAAATCTTGGAAGCTCATAAAGGCCCCTTTACGGGTGAAGGACACAAAGGTCTCTATGAAATTCTAACGAGTTCGTGGCATGCTCAATTAGCAATAAATCTTGCCATGCTAGGTTCTTTAACAATTATTGTATCCCACCATATGTATGCGATGCCTCCGTATCCTTACTTGGCAACTGATTATGCCACACAACTTTCCTTGTTTACACATCATATGTGGATAGGCGGGTTTTTAGTAGTTGGTGCAGCTGCACACGCGGCTATTTTTATGGTAAGGGATTACGATCCAACTACCCAGTACAACAATCTGTTAGACCGTGTTATTCGGCACCGCGATGCAATAATTTCACATCTCAATTGGGTCTGCATTTTCTTAGGCTTTCATAGCTTCGGTTTGTACATCCATAATGATACCATGAGTGCCTTGGGGCGTCCTCAAGATATGTTTTCGGATACCGCCATTCAATTACAACCGATATTTGCTCAGTGGGTGCAGAATATTCACGCCTTGGCTCCCGGATCAACCGCACCTAATGCAGCATCGAGTACTAGCTTAAGCTGGGGTGGCGGAGACTTAGTCGCTGTAGCCGGCAAAGTTGCCATGGCCCCAATTCCATTAGGTACTGCAGATTTTTTAGTACACCATATCCATGCATTCACGATTCATGTTACTGTATTAATATTATTGAAAGGTGTTTTATTTGCACGTAGCTCCCGACTAATACCTGACAAAGCAAATCTTGGTTTTCGTTTTCCCTGCGACGGTCCCGGCAGAGGAGGCACCTGCCAAGTATCTGCTTGGGATCACGTTTTTCTAGGGTTATTCTGGATGTATAACTCCATTTCAGTAGTTATATTTCACTTTAGCTGGAAGATGCAATCGGATGTTTGGGGCACTATAAGCGAACAGGGGATGGTAAACCACATTACCGGGGGAAACTTTGCACAAAGTTCAACAACGATTAATGGATGGTTGCGAGATTTCCTGTGGGCACAGGCCTCCCAAGTCATTCAATCATATGGTTCTTCGTTATCCGCGTATGGTCTTCTATTCTTGGGGGCTCACTTTGTTTGGGCTTTTAGTCTGATGTTCTTATTTAGTGGGCGTGGATACTGGCAAGAACTTATTGAATCCATCGTTTGGGCTCATAATAAATTAAAAGTGGCCCCCGTTACTCAGCCTAGGGCTCTGAGTATTATACAAGGACGTGCTGTGGGGGTAACTCATTACCTTCTGGGTGGAATCGCCACAACGTGGGCATTCTTCCTGGCAAGAATCATTGCAGTGGGATAATGGCTAGGAGGATTTGAGAAACATTATGGCATCAAGATTTCCACAGTTCAGCCGGGGTCTATCCCAAGACCCGACTACTCGTCGTATATGGTTTGGTATAGCCACCGCCCACGACTTCGAAACTCATGACGACACTACCGAGGAACGTCTCTACCAAAAAATATTTGCATCCCATTCTGGTCAATTAGCTATCATCTTTTTATGGACCTCTGGAAATTTGTTCCACGTGGCTTGGCAGGGCAATTTCGAAGCATGGGTGCAGGACCCTTTACATGTGAGACCAATTGCTCATGCGATTTGGGATCCTCATTTTGGTCAACCAGCCGTCGAAGCCTATACTCGAGGAGGGGCTACGGGTCCGGTCAATATTGCTTATTCCGGTGTGTATCAGTGGTGGTATACTATTGGTCTACGCAATAACCAAGATCTTTATGCCGGAGCTATCTTTCTATTAGCTATTTCTGCTTCGTTCTTACTAGCTGCCTGGTTACATCTGCAGCCTAAATGGAAACCAAGCATTTCTTGGTTCAAAAATGCAGAATCCCGGCTCAATCACCACCTTTCAGGACTTTTCGGGGTGAGCTCTTTGGCTTGGTCGGGACATCTAGTCCACGTAGCTATTCCCGAAGCGAGGGGCGGACATGTCAGATGGGCTAATCTATTGACCGCCACTCCGCATCCCCAAGGATTGGGGCCGTTCTTTTCGGGTCAGTGGAGTGTTTATGCGCAAAATCCCGACTCCAGTAGCCATTTGTTTGATAGCACTCAAGGGGCGGGAACAGCTATTCCAACTTTTTTGGGCGGATTTCATCCACAAACTCAAAGTTTGTGGTTAACTGATATTGCTCATCACCACCTAGCCATTGCCGTTGTGTTTATAATTGCCGGCCACACGTACAGGACTAACTCTGGTATTGGACACAGTATGAAAGAGATTCTGGAAGCCCATATCCCTCCGGGAGGTAAATTGGGACGTGGACACAAAGGACTTTATGATGCGGTCAATAATTCTCTTCATTTTCAACTGGGGCTCGCTTTAGCTGCTTTAGGGGTCGTCACCTCGTTGGTTGCACAACACATGTATTCTCTACCCGCTTATGCTTTTATAGCACAGGATTATACGACCCAAGCCGCGTTATACACTCATCATCAATATATCGCGGGGTTTATCATGACAGGAGCCTTCGCACACGGAGCTATATTCTTTATTAGGGATTATGATCCAGAACAAAATGAAAATAATGTATTAGCAAGAATGTTAGAACATAAAGAAGCAATAATAGCTCACTTAAGCTGGGCTAGTTTATTCCTAGGGTTCCACACGCTAGGGCTCTATGTCCACAACGACGTTATGTTAGCCTTCGGGACTCCAGAAAAACAGATTCTTATTGAACCTGTATTTGCTCAATGGATTCAATCTGCTCATGGTAAAACTTTATATGATTTTGATGTGCTCCTATCGTCGGCAGGTAGTCCAGCAAGTAATGCTGGTCAGGGCTTATGGTTACCCGGTTGGTTGGATGCTGTTAATAACAGCAGCAATTCGCTATTCTTAACGATTGGGCCCGGGGATTTCCTGGTTCACCACGCCATCGCTTTGGGATTACATACGACTACACTTATTTTAGTGAAAGGCGCATTAGACGCCCGCGGTTCCAAGTTGATGCCAGATAAAAAAGAATTTGGCTACAGCTTTCCTTGCGACGGACCCGGCCGAGGCGGTACCTGCGATATCTCAGCTTGGGATGCTTTTTATCTAGCCGTTTTTTGGATGCTAAACACCATCGGATGGGTCACCTTCTACTGGCACTGGAAACATATTACCTTGTGGCAAGGGAATGCTGCTCAATTTAACGAATCTTCTACGTATTTAATGGGGTGGTTGAGAGATTACTTATGGCTGAACTCATCGCAACTTATTAATGGTTATAACCCCTTTGGTATGAACAGTTTATCGGTATGGGCGTGGATGTTCTTGTTTGGACATCTCGTCTGGGCTATTGGATTTATGTTTCCAATTTCTTGGCGCGGTTACTGGCAAGAACTCATTGAAACTCTAGCTTGGGCCCACGAACGAACACCTCTAGCAAATGTAATACGCTGGAGAGATAAGCCAGTTGCCCTATCCATTGTTCAAGCAAGGCTGGTGGGACTAGCGCACTTCTCCGTGGGTTACATATTTACCTACGCAGCTTTTCTGATAGCATCTACATCAGGCAAATTTGGCTAATCTTTCTTTTGTTGAATACCAAATTCTTTCTTTCTGCGTCAATTTTACATTCCCATTGTCTTCCACAAATGAGCTTATTTCTAGACTAACTATCCTTTTCTAAATAGTTAGAAGTAGATGCTTATCTCTCCCCTTTTTAGTTATTGATGAATAAATTTTTGGAGTTCAATCTGTTTTAGAATAATAATCTGATCCTGCTTACCGATTTATAAATTATGGCAAAGAGAAGTCTCATTGAGAAGGAAAAAAAAAAAAAAGATTAGTGGAGAGATATGATGCCATTCGGCAATCTTTGAAAAGACAAATTAGAAGTAGTTTGTCAATTCAGAGTAAATTAACTATTTCCAAAAGATTACAATCTCTGCCACGTAATAGTACGCCTGTTCGTCTCCGTAATCGATGTTCCTTAACCGGACGACCCAGATCAAATTACCGAGACTTTGGCTTTTCTAGACACGTACTTCGCGAAATGGCACACACTTGTGTGCTTCCTGGAGTATCAAAATCGAGTTGGTAGGAAAAGTTTCTCTCTATTTATTTTATAGATGATGTCTAATTTCATGAATTAGATAGCTCTTTCCACTTCTATTCAATGTAATTATTTGAGAGATGTATAATAATTACATTGAAGGCATCAACTAAGCGGGGTAGAGCAGCTTGGTAGCTCGCAAGGCTCATAACCTTGAGGTCACAGGTTCAAATCCTGTCCCCGCAAAGTATATGATTAACTGTTTACTTACCTACATTATAGTATGTATGATGCTTGGTCTTCGCCGTGAGCTCAAACTAATTGATCTTTCATGTTTCAACAACGGATCAGACTTGGATTCTTATTTTCAGAGCAAAGGTCGATAAACTTCAAGTGTTTCTATAAATTATTAATTTGGGATTACTTGACAGCACGCGACAGGATAAAAATCACTAATTATTACCCTTTTTATATTTTTACTACATTTTATGAGCTTCTTTGTTCAATGGTCCATGAACCTAGTTGTCTATCCTAGTTGTCTATCCTAGTTGTCTATCCTAGTTGTCTATAGCGACATAGAGTTTTAGGTTTCTACATAGATAGAAATGTGTAATTTCGAAACATCGCTATTTCTTTCTTTAGATTAGAACTGGTCTTCGCTGTTTCAAAAAGTCCCAATATAAAATAAAAAAGAGCAAAAAAGAAAACGGCGCAAAAACTAGCGGTGCCCCCAATCTAACGCAACGCAGAGCTATTTCTCGTCTGAAGCCCCCTTAACTCAGCGGTAGAGTGACGCCATGGTAAGGCGTAAGTCGTCGGTTCAAGTCCGACAAGGGGCTAAACAAGAAACCATACAAAATCTAAAGATCGAGCTATCTCAGCTTTATAAAGACGACCGGAACCGCACGCATAGTCTCAATGCAGGGAAAAATTGTATCTTCTTTTAATGAGATAAAGTTAAAATTTTTTAAAAAGCATAATTTGGTGCAAAATTGAAACTAATTGCCTCAACTTATAATTTTTATTGCAATTTATTTCTTAAATTGTTTTGTTACATCGGATAAAATACCGCCCTTTGTAATAGAAAAAAGAATCAAGTGGATATAATTTTTAATGCTGGAACCTTTTTTGTTACTCTTATTTTGGAAGTTGAATATTAATTCCCAAGATCGAGATAATATTAATTCCCAAGATCGAGATAAAAAAGAAAAGATATATTATATATATATATTTTCTTTTAACTTATTTGATTTGAGCAAAAAATGAGGCAAAGTCCGTGACAAACTTTTTCCTGTTTATGTAGATCATTTTCTGCATCTAGCAAGAGTTATTTGAGTCTGTAGCATTCTTATTTAGAATATCTTCCCAATAAATACCTAAAAATTATTTTTTTGATTGGGGTGGGGTTTGAAGCAAAAAGTTAATAACTTCATTCAACGTTGAATTTTCCAGGATATCCTTTACTCGGGGTTAAACTGCGGCATACGGCTCTCCATTCGTGTGATGACGAAGAAAAAAGGTTCCAATTTTTAGCAGGAATTGGTACAATAAGTACCAAAATAATTTCAAAAGGGGGATGGATACTACCCAAATGTATACATATATTATATATATGTAGATAAGTTCTCCATATTTTAGAGTATTTTAGAGTATTTTTTCTGTTAAAGATTTATGGAAACGACTTTGCTTTCCGCTAGGTCAGATTCCCGAAGTAGCTCCAATGCAGCTGAGCAGCTAACAAAATTTCGGAAGAAAAGAAAGGTCTACCCACTGCTCAAAAAACTACGTAACAAACATTATCAGATCGGGATCAAGTAACATAGTAATAAAGAGATGTCCAAGATAAGATTAAAAATTATGTGAAAAGGAATAAAAAAAAAACAGAGCAAAACAAGCCGATGGACAAAAAGAAAGAGAGAGAGAAGATAGGCTCAAACTAAACTAGAAGCACGAAAAATAACGATGGAGGGAGCAAAAAATCCTAACCTCGTGACTGGGGTTGAAGTATCTACCAGTCTCATTTTTCTAAAAAACCTCCTGGGAGTATGCTGCCTGGATAAATGACTTGTCAGAAGGACCAATATTCTAGCGGTTTAATCTTATCTCACTGCGAAGTTACGGAACTATATTGAGTCGCGGATTAAAAGAATAGAAAATAGGGGAACCCAGAAATGGTTTGAGGATCTGGATAAGGAAATGACTATGACCATTGCCATTGGAAAATCTTCCAAAGAGCCAAAAGATTTATTTGATAGTATGGACGACTGGCTCAGGAGAGATCGTTTCGTCTTCGTGGGTTGGTCTGGCTTACTACTGTTTCCTACCGCCTATTTTGCTTTGGGCGGTTGGTTCACGGGTACAACCTTTGTAACTTCATGGTACACCCACGGATTAGCAAGTTCTTACTTAGAAGGATGCAATTTTCTGACTGCCGCTGTCTCTACTCCTGCTAACAGTTTGGCTCATTCCTTGCTTCTTTTATGGGGCCCTGAAGCGCAGGGAGATTTCACCCGTTGGTGCCAGTTAGGGGGTTTATGGACCTTTGTCGCTCTTCACGGATCTTTTGCTCTGATAGGCTTTATGCTACGCCAATTCGAACTTGCGAGGTCCGTGCAGTTACGTCCCTACAACGCAATAGCTTTCTCCGCTCCAATTGCAGTGTTTGTCTCCGTATTTTTGGTTTACCCTTTAGGGCAATCCGGCTGGTTCTTTGCACCCAGTTTTGGAGTAGCTGCCATCTTCCGATTTATTCTATTTTTTCAAGGTTTTCATAATTGGACTCTGAATCCATTTCATATGATGGGGGTTGCGGGAGTCCTCGGTGCAGCCCTCTTATGCGCCATCCACGGTGCTACAGTTGAAAATACTCTATTTGAAGACGGTGATGGAGCAAACACATTCCGTGCGTTCAATCCAACTCAGAACGAGGAAACTTATTCAATGGTAACTGCGAATCGTTTCTGGTCCCAAATATTTGGCGTTGCTTTCTCCAACAAACGTTGGTTACACTTCTTTATGTTATTCGTGCCAGTGACAGGGTTATGGATGAGTGCTATTGGAGTAGTTGGTCTCGCCCTGAATTTACGTGCGTACGACTTTGTATCCCAAGAGATTCGCGCAGCAGAAGATCCCGAGTTTGAAACTTTTTATACAAAGAATATCTTGCTAAACGAGGGTATCCGTGCCTGGATGGCAGCTCAGGATCAGCCCCATGAAAACCTTGTATTTCCCGAGGAGGTTTTACCCCGTGGAAACGCTCTTTAATGGAACCCTCTCGCTGGGTGGACGCGATCAGGAAACCACAGGTTTTGCCTGGTGGGCTGGCAACGCCCGACTAATTAACCTGTCTGGCAAACTGCTTGGTGCTCATGTAGCTCATGCTGGTCTGATTGTCTTTTGGGCCGGAGCTATGAATTTGTTCGAAGTGGCTCACTTCGTATCAGAGAAGCCAATGTATGAGCAGGGATTAATTTTGCTTCCCCATCTGGCCACTCTGGGTTGGGGGGTGGGTCCCGGGGGGGAGGTATCTGATACCTTTCCTTACTTTGTTTCTGGCGTGCTCCATTTGATCTCCTCCGCAGTTTTGGGATTCGGGGGTATATATCACGCTCTGATCGGGCCTGAAACTTTGGAAGAGTCCTTTCCCTTTTTTGGTTATACTTGGAAAGATAAAAACAAGATGACCACAATTCTTGGTATTCATTTAATACTACTAAGCCTTGGAGCTTTTCTCCTAGTTTTCAAAGCAATATATTTTGGAGGGTTGTATGATACATGGGCACCCGGGGGCGGGGATGTAAGAGAAATTACAAATCCTACCCTAAGTCCTAGTATTATCTTTGGCTACCTACTAAAATCTCCTTTTGGGGGAGAAGGGTGGATTGCTAGTGTAGATAATCTGGAAGATATAATTGGGGGACATGTATGGCTAGGATCCATTTGTCTCTTCGGTGGAATTTGGCACATATTGACGAAACCGTCTGCCTGGGCTCGTCGTGCTCTCGTCTGGTCCGGGGAAGCTTACTTATCCTACAGTTTGGGAGCCCTCGCCATTTTTGGCTTCACCGCCTGCTGTTTCGTATGGTTTAATAACACAGCATATCCCAGTGAATTTTATGGTCCCACCGGTCCAGAAGCTTCTCAAGCCCAAGCTTTTACTTTTCTTGTGAGGGACCAACGTCTCGGTGCCAACATAGGTTCTGCCCAAGGACCTACTGGGTTAGGCAAATACCTGATGCGTTCCCCCACGGGAGAAATCATTTTTGGAGGCGAAACAATGCGCTTCTGGGATCTTCGCGCTCCTTGGTTAGAGCCCTTAAGAGGTCCCAACGGTTTAGACCTTAGTAAGTTGAAGAAAGATATCCAACCGTGGCAGGAGAGACGCTCCGCGGAGTATATGACCCACGCCCCCTTGGGTTCTCTAAACTCTGTAGGTGGAGTAGCTACCGAGATCAACGCCGTGAACTACGTATCTCCCCGTAGTTGGTTAGCAACCTCTCACTTCGTTCTGGGATTCTTCTTTTTTGTGGGTCATTTATGGCACGCGGGTCGGGCTCGCGCAGCCGCAGCTGGGTTTGAAAAAGGAATTGACCGCGATACTGAACCCGTTCTTTCTATGACACCCCTAAATTAAGACTTGAAAGCATATATTGAGACAATTATGAAAAGATGAGAATTCCCGCTTCTCTCTTTTTAATAGCAAACCGATAACTAATAAGTAAGTCTACACTTTTGAATCGGTGCCAGACTCATTGCATCGGGTAATAAAATTATATCTATTCAAATGAATAGATATAATTTTATTACCCGATGATAGATAAAGCCAAGGTATATCCAATGTAAGAATATTACAAAAAGAGAGTCATAAGATCATCGGACTAAAATTGACAGGCACCCTTTCTTGGCAATATTTCTCTATAAAAATAGTAGGAGAGAGAGGGATTCGAACCCTCGATGGTATTTGATTGCCATGCCAGTTTTCAAGACTGGAGCCTTAAACCGCTCGACCATCTCTCCTCTCCTGGCTAAGCCTATTTTTCACCCGATAGTTGGAGATATCAATCACGTTTTAAATACACTTTGAAAAAATGTATAGAGGGGTGTTCATCTATACAATTTGATAGATATCTTTTTCACCAGATTATTCTTATACCGTGAAATAGGCGGAGTAAAAAGAATTTCGACCGTAGAAACGTAGAGTTGTTACAGATAATCATCCCGAATGTCAGAATTCAAACTAGTTATTACTCACCAAGAACCTTATTAGATTTAAGGCAGAAAGGGAAAGATATTTTTGCCCCGCTAACAAAGTAAGTCGTGGCAATAAGAGGGTTACACCGGATGAGGATTGGATGGTACGAATAATCTATTTCTTATGTGGAAAAAATCATAATTATGACAATCGCGTTCCAATTGGCTTTATTTGGTTTAATTGCCACCTCATTTCTACTAATTGTAGGTGTTCCCGTCGCGTTTGCATCCCCCGGCGGGTGGTCCGACAACAAGACTATTGTCTTCTCTGGGGCTTCATTATGGATTGGACCAGTTTTTCCGGTAGGTATACCCAACTCTTTCATTTCTTAAAGATTTTTTGTCTTGGTTCCTCCTCTCGTAATTCAGCGTTACGGGCGGAGACACCAATTTGAGGTAATTATCATCTGTACTGTAAAAGAAAAGGGCTACAGCTACTACAACAGCGAAACTAACTTCAACTGATAAACGAGTAACTAAATTAGGAGCTCAATAAATTCATTTTCTTTCACGTACAAACTAAATATGTATGCAACTTATTAAAGAGTAAAAAGAACTCATTACAGCGTTAAAATGAAATAATAGATTATGCGGATATAGTTGAATGGTAAAATATCTCTTTGCCAAGGAGATGGCGCGGGTTCGATTCCCGCTATCCGCCTATACCGTAGAAAACAGGTGGGTTACGTCATATACATAACTATTCATACAAATTTTTGGGAGATTTGTTAAGTTAATTATTTTCAATAAAAGGAAAAAAGAGACAAATAAGATAATAACTTTAATTTTAAATAAATATTAAAAACCGATTGGAAGAGAAGACCAATCTAATCTTTACCATTTCAAAATTTTGAATTTTTTACTCTGTTTGAGTGGACTGAAATAAAATATTAGAACGAAGCAACTCTTTTTTTGTTGAAGTAGCCTTTTCGCTAGCAAATGCCTGCTATAGTTGACATGCGGGTGGGGGCAGGCCAGTAGAGACCCCGCTACTTGCTACTTCTCTCGATGGATAGTATACTTAATCACTAGTATAAATGCTAAACGTCGACAACATTTTGTTAAATGAAATGCGCAATTTACGATCAAATTTATCAAATTTGATCGGTTTTTTTCTATCCCTGCATATCGACGTTGTTTATTAACAGTTAAAAAAGCTGCTATCAAAGGGCGATATAGTCAAGTGGTAAGACGTAGGACTGCAAATCCTTAATTCCCCAGTTCAAATCTGGGTGTCGCCTAACGACAAGACTCTTTCTGTATATAAAGACAAAGAATTGGATCTATTTAGTTTATCTGGATTTATTAATTGAATTAGTTTTACCGGGGATTGTTTGTTGCGTCCAAATCGGATACAGGTTGAGGTGCTCTATAGCTTTTTATAGCCTATCACATTTCTTGTGTCTCGATGCGTCGTCACGCATAAACAATCCCAACGCATTATATCATTAATTGGTAACCAAAAAGCCCAAATTTTCAAAGTCCTTGAAAGAGAAAACGTAAACCGGTACCATTGAAAAAGAAAAAGTATTTTCTCTTTTGTTATTGGCATATAATACCGCGTCTGCTCCTCGCCGGCAAAACGCTTCGAGCTTCTTCGAGCTCTTTATTGTATTTGGACTTATAAATAATTAACAATTAGTAAAAATCGATTGAGTAAATAGATAGGAATTACAACTACGGACTTAGTTACTATAGCTTGGGCTGCCCTGACGGTGATTTTTACATTTTCTCTCTCACTTGTAGTTCGGGGAAGAAGTGGCTTGTAACAGGTTAATAGGTTATGGTCCCAAATTTGGGGGATACACGCCATTGCGTAGAGGACGCCAATTTGTGCTTTCCCCGTCCTAATTTGGGTAAAAAGGCGCGGCCGCGGACAGGGGCCGTCGATTGATCTTGCTAATAAATGGCCTCTGATATTTTTGTCCCTACAACTTACGTGATTGGTTATTCAGCCCCCCCCAGCTCAGGGAGGGGGGGGGGGTCAACCGGTCAATTTTTGCATTGATGTTGATTCTTTCCCCGAGGTGTGTGCTTCTTCAGGTATTACCAAGCAGCCTATCTACGACTACTATTTACTAATTATAACAGCAAGCAATTCTGCCTTTACCTATGGGGGCCCGGTGCCACCGGGAAATCTACCTTCGTACAGCTTTTGGAACACATTCTGGGGGATGCCTCGTGTGCCTTGGACATCCTCAGGCTGACTCACCGGTTTGAGATGAGGGTAGCACAAGACAAGCTGCTTCTCACCCTGCCAGACATACCGTTGAGGGTGAACGACGCACAATGCTCGATGATAAAGAAGTTTGTATCAGGGGACAAGATAGTTGTCGAGATCAAGAATGGCAGCATCTATGTAGTATCAATAGTTGCGATGCTGCTTGTGACGTCGAACACAAAATGGTGTTGCAGGACCGAACCAGCGGGTTTAGGAGGCGAGTGCTCTATGTGCTAACGCCAAAGGCCGCCGTAAATAGGGACCCATGCCTCCTAAACAAGTTGAAGGTAGACGCCTGCGGCCTCATCAACTGGGCACTCGATATGACGTGACGGAGGAGACGTACCGGATAGGGCAGAGTGTGGAGGCCATCAACGAGCTAAGCGGGGGCGACTGCTACCATAGACCCCCCCTATTCCAAAGGTTATAGAGAGACCAACCATCACAATGTTAGGCCCGCCTATGAGGCCTAAGAGCGCTACAGGCGGAACGAGCGGACTCATTTATGACAAGGTGGGCAAACTTACGGGAGCCGAACAGAAGAGGACAGAAGATTTCCTTGAGAGACATCCCCGCCTTGCGCAGGCCCTGGCGTCAAGGGACGGGGACTGGACCGAAGACTCGATGAGGCACGGATTATACTCCAGGCAGAGGCACTATGCAAGGGCGCGGCAACGCGCCTCTATACTGCGATGGAGGAGAGAGTAGGATCTACACACCTCTATCTCCCACCCAAGCTAGAGCCTTCTACAACAATGGCAGGAACAGCATATCCCCTAGCAGGGAGGATAGAGGAGGCCATAAGCAGGCTCAAGATTCTCCCGTATCTATAATCGGAGCACATCACCGACCTAAATAACGAGTCCAAGGGTGTAGTGGATACCAGCTACATGCTATTTAGGCTATTTCGTTCCCAAGGCAGCACCTAGTATTTCAATCGTGGGTGTCCTGTGAAGGGGCTCTTTGCAACCTCCTACGACAATACAGTTAGCTACCCGAGGCTTGTTCCGTTACAATAGCAACGGGTCGGGAACCATTGCATGTGTCCGACGAGACTACAAGCGGGTTATCAAGATACTCGCTCAGGAATTCGTCCTCCCCGAGGACCTGATCCTGAAAGAGTTGGACATGGTAGATGCCATACGGGCATCTACGTTAGGCTGATAGGCCCCGTGAGTGCTCCTCGCACGTGGGAAGCCTACAGCACCAGCAATCTGTGGCAACACATCATGTCTAATTGGGGGGCCGGAGTGGCCAGGAAGCTTCTTAAGACCATCGTGTATTCAGGATTGAACGGTGCTAGTGTTAGTCTAAGAGGGGGAGGAGGATCTATCCGGGCCAAGGTGAAGGAGGCTTGCGATGAGATGGGCCAGGCCGGTGTAGAGGGATATCTACAGAAGGTGCTGCGAAACCCCATCCTCATGGAGCTTGCTATGTTCCAGGCGTCCTTGGGGCAGAGGGACAAGATCTATTTTCCCTCCCGTGTAGAGCCATACTACGGAAAAGTGGAAGAGGAGATAAAAAGGAAGGGCGGCAGCAGGTACCACGAGGGGTCCCGGGCCTTGGCTTCCACGAGGTTGTTCTCTTTGTCTATGCTGTTGACGCACTGTTCAGGCATCGACTAGGCTTCCCGCTCAGCCTAGAGAACGACGGACTTTTCCTTCTCACCCGGGCGTCCTCCCGTGACGAAACGTTTGCACAATTGGATGCCTTTCTACAATCGTGCAGCCAGGATTTACTTGGTGTTAAGATTCCCTTAGAAAGAAAGTTATAAGAGAGAGAGGGTTAGAAGATAGATATTCATAGCCGGCATCATAAATATTCTTCTTTTGCAATTTAATAGTTCTCAGAAATAGAAAAAAACCAAAAAAAAAATTGAAATAATCGACACAGTCAAAACTATCATAAAATCTTTTATAGGAGGCAATAATGACTTACTTCGCAACTATTCTTAGTCTTCTCGGGGTATTTATGTAGTCGACCGAGTAGTTATCGACGTTTTCTGCCAGTTCGCTAATATCTTCCGCGATTCCTTGAGGCTGAAGGGTAATGCCACCTCCGCAGAGCAGCAGGCCTTTGCTATCAACATTATGAGCCGGTTCTAGGTGAAGATGTCCGAGCAGGACCCTCAGAAGACTACCGTGCTTACCAGATCGGGTGACTTTCTCGCATCTCTCTACAGGTACTTCGTGCCCGATCGAATAACTCTTTTGTACCGTACGGGGGATACACAAGGGAGGAATGGAATGGGCTCCTGGTTGTAGACTAGGATGACCTACGGGAGCTACTGCCGTCAGTGGTGTAATCATTGCTACCCATTAAGTTTACAAATTTATTGATATTGGGTCGGACTCAACCATTTAGAATAAATTGATAATTTTTACCCGTTTATTTTCCGTTCAATATACTTTACTTATATTGTAGTTTGATTAATCCGTGGTAGTCAGAAATAGACGACTATTTACATAATATATATACATTCTTTTTTTTTACTGATTCTTTTGTTAATATTGGAGATAAGCTATCCCGGTTGTTGCTAGCTCATCCCTTTGTTAACTCAAACTTTAATCTTTTTGTCTAATGTTATGAATGTACCCGGAATGAAAAGCAGGGAATGAATACAAACCCGCCCTACACTTGGGCATTTCCTTCCGGCTCGGATAACTTACTTTGTTTCGTTTGTTTGGATTGGTTGATTCATCCGTCGCTAGCAAAGAGGTATGTCAAAAAGTATATCCAAATGCTCCAGCCAAATACATAAAGTCATTGGCTAAAAATCAGATCTGTAAAAAGAAAAAGTAATTATATGAGAAAGAAAAATTGATAGATCAAAAAAGTGATCTATCAATTTTGGGCAATTCTATTCGAGAATAATGCGTAATACTCCAAAAGAGAGAGCAGTAGAGAAACTCATAGATTCTGATTGACAAAAATAAACTAATCAAGAAAAGGCGCTAAGTTGGGAGTACGTTGCTACCAACAATTGGGTAAAGCAAAATTGTGGCACGGAACAGAAGTAAGACTTTGATCCTTCCATTTTACGAATGAGGAGTAAATGATGCCCCTCTCTTTTGCTCTTCTTAGTTGCTCTTGATTACGAAGATTTATTAACCAATTGGTAGTCAAATTAGTTATCGATTACTAGTTATTCTGTGCGGCTGTTTGAATATAAAGAATAAGCAAAAAAGCTGTCGGGATCAGAATAAAAAGTGCAGTGGCTACAAATGCGACAATATTTACTTCCATATTAGTAGTTCAAATCATCAATTGAAAAATAGCTCGAGCGGTTTCATTGAAAAAAGCTCTCGGACTTTATTGTGAATCATCTATTTTTAATTTAGTCGGGTCGACCGAATCTTTATCCTTGATTTATCAAGTAAGTACAAAATCGAAGTTAAATCTTCGATATCGATTACATAGTATATCACGAAATGAGATCTCGAGAATACCTATTATTCTATTTTGCAAAAGATCAGCTTAATCCTGCCGCCTCCGCTTCGGATTAATTGATTAATTTCCATAATTAGATTATGGTATATAAATAATAATCAAAAGATTTGCTTGAGCAATTGTGATTAATCCCGTCTAACTTTAGATTGTTCCATAAATATATTATTTCAGTATCTCCTTGTTAATCTTTTTAGATTGACATCTAATAGGTAATAAGATTACCTTCTTAAGAGGTAATCGGGCCCCCATCGTCTAGAGGCCTAGGACACCTCCCTTTCACGGAGGCGACGGGGATTCGAATTCCCCTGGGGGTATTAGTTTTCAAATTACGGGTCGATGCTCGAGTGGCTAATGGGGACGGACTGTAAATCCGCTGGCGACGCCTACGCTGGTTCGAATCCAGCTCGACCCAAGTTCGAGGATAGAGATTGAACTCTAAACTAGCAAATTTCGTTGGATTCCATCGGGATTGACGGGTCTCGAACCCGCAACTTCCGCCTTGACAGGGCGGTGCTCTAACCAATTGAACTACAATCCCAATAATTAGTTTGATTGGAGTCTATGTAGCAATTGTCTCAGAGTCAACAATGAGTCATCAATATCAATATATATATATATATCTTATCTCGGTTAACTAGCTTCTTTTTGTAGATTTGAACTATTCAATTAGATTAAATGGTTAACAATACCAAAATTGTTATCGATGGAAACAATAATCCCCGTCTGTTTCTTTAAGCTTTCTCTGGTAATCAAAATTACCGATGTGATATAATTACTAAAACTGCTTCACCACTACGTAGCTATTCTCTTTCCTTTTTTTTTAGTGAGCATTATCAAATTTTTGGATACGTTAAAAAGAAGGGGAGTTCGTTTAATTAGGTTTATCAAATTTGGATCAGGCAGGTTTGTTCTGCTTACAGCTCATTAACAGCTCATTAAACTTATTTAATTTGTGATATAAAAAAATTTTGCGAAGAATAGAATCTAACTCTTTCCACACTTTTTTTGTTTATTTATTGTCATATTACCTTTTTAACTTCAAATAAAATGATTGTGGAAAAAAAAATACAGAGAATAAGTTGATTGCATATCTTTTTGAGTTTTGGGATGCAACATCTTTTACATAGAAAAATGAAAATACGGAAATCTACTCAATATACTTTGAATTGGGGATGAGTCTCAATTTATTATTTTATTAGGAGGAAATGAAAACATGCCCGTATTACCAGACCTTGCACAAATTCAAACAGAAGGATTTAATCGATTTGTTCATGAAAGATTGCTTGAAGAACTTGAAAATTTTCCGAAAATTGAAGACACAGATAAGGAAGTCGAATTCTGATCTATTAGTAGACAGTACCAATTGACACAACCTTCAGTCGAAGGAAGAGATGCCGCGTATCAATGCATCACATACTCATCCGATCCATATGTACCAGTTTAATTGACTCGTAACAAAGATAGAGTCGTACAAGAAGAAGACGTGCGACTCGGATCTATTCCTTGGATGAATTCTAAAGGGACGTTTATTATCAATGGAATTGCTAGAGCTTTAGTCAGTCAAATATTAAGAAGTCCCGGTATTTACTACAATCGAGAATTAGATCAAAAAGGAATTTCCACATATACTAGCACTGTAATTTCGGATTGGGGAGGGAGATTCAAGCCAGAAATCGATAGAAAAGATAAAATTTGGGTTCGTATCAGCAAGAAAAAGAAAATATCCATCTTGATCTTATTATTAGCTATGGGATTAGGTGAAAAAGATATCTCGCAAAATGTTCGTTATCCAAAAATTTTTTCAAATATGTTAAAAAAACAGGGAGGGGCCATCAAATCGTCAGAGGATGCTACAGCAGAACTTTACAAACACTTATACTCTGCTACAGATGCGGATATCTCATTTTCAGAATCTATATTCAAGGAATTATAGAAGAGGTTTTTTCAGCATAGATTTGAGTTAGGGCGGATTGGTCGGCGAAATCTAAATATCAAACTAACTCTTGATGTACCTGAAATGGAACATTTCTTGCTACCTCAAGACGTATTAGCAGCCGCAGATCATTCAATAGAAATAAGTTACGGAATGGGCAACCTTGATGACATAGATCACCTGAAAAATCGACGTGTTCGGTCTGTAGCGGATTCACCTCAAGAACAATTGAAATTGTCCCTAAACCGTTTAGAAAATTTGATTCGGCAAAATATATCTAGGGCCGTTAGGCGCAAACGCGCGATAACGCCCCGGGGATTAGTGACGCCTGCGCCAGTAATAGCAACTTCCAAAGAGTTTTTTATGTCAAACCCCCTATCACAATTTTTAGACCAAATCAACCCATTATCGGAAATGGCTCATAAACGAAGATTAAGCTCTGTAGGGCCGGGAGGCTTAACGCGGCGAACTGCCAGTTTTCAAGCTAGAGATATTCATTTTAGCCATTATGGACGTATCTGCCCGATCGAAACCTCGGAAGGCATGAATGCTGGTCTTATTTCGTCACTAGCTATTCAGGCAGGAGTTAACAATTCCGGATCTTTGCAAAGCTCATACCTTAAAATTTCGGAATCATCCGAAAATGAGCGACTAATTGATTTATCCCCTGCTGAAGATGATTACTGCCGAATAGCAATTGAAAATTCCTTAATATCTCAATGGAGAACTAGAGAAAAGGAACCCATACCGGTTCGATATCAGCAAGAATTTCTCAGCGTCATTTGGGAACAAGTTGATTTCCGAAGCATTCATCCCTTACATTATTTTTCTGTGGGAGCTTCTCTTATTCCATTCATTGAGCATAATGACGCGAACTGCGCCTTAACGGGTTCTACCATGCAACGACAGGCGGTTCCACTAGTTAATCCCGAAAGATGCTCTGTAGGGACTGGGTTAGAAAGTTAAGTAGCTTCAGATTCGGGAAGTGTAGTTGTATCTGAACGAGAAGGATAAATCAAATATATTGATGGCAATAGCATTGAACTATTATCAATCGATGAATTGCCAAACAATGATGTCGTTTTATGTATTACAAATACTAGATTAAGGATATATGAGCGTTCCAATAGCAATACCTGCATAAACCAAAAGTCTACGGTTTTGGTAGGAGAATTATCGAAACGTGGAGAAGTGATCGCAGATGGGGCAGCAATCGCTAGGGGGGAATTAGCTCCAGGTCGAAATATCTTAATAGCCTACATGCCATGGGAAGGATACAACTTTGAAGATGCAGTGTTGATTAGCGAACGCCTAATATACGAAGACATCTCTACATCTTTTCATATTGAAAGACACGAAGTTGAAGTCCGCGTAACAACTCAGGGTCCTGAAAGGGTTACCAAGCAAATTCCTCAATTGGATGGTCATATCCTTCGACACTTAGATGATAATGGGCTCGTAGAATCGGGATCTTGGGTAGAGGCCGGAGATGTCTTGGTAGGTAAGTTGACGCCCCAAGAGGGGACAGATTCATCACGTGCTCCAGAAGGTAGATCATTACAAGCAATTTTTGGTATACAACTAGTTAACGCAAGAGAAAGCTGTCTGAAAGTTCCGGTTGGTGGAAGAGGGCGAGTCATCGACGTCAGGTGGGTCTATCCCGAAGATGATACCTCAAATGATTCAGAAGTTATTCATATTTATATATTGTAAAAACGTAAGATACAAGTAGGTGATAAAATAGCTGGTAGACATGGAAATAAGGGTATTGTTTCAAAAATATTACCTAGAAAGGATATGCCTTATTTGCAAGATGGTACATCAGTCGATATGATATTAAGCCCTTTAGGAGTACCTTCATGAATGAATGTAGGACAGATTTTTGAATGCCTACTCGGGTTAGCCGGGGAGTTTTCAGAAACCCATTACCGTATAGTACCTTTTGATGAAAGATACGAGCGGGAAGCTTCCAGAAAACTAGTATTTTCAGAACTTTGTAGAGCGAGTGCGAGTACGTATAATCCGTGGTTATTTGAACCTGATCACCCAGGAAAGAGTCGATTGATCGATGGACGAACGGGTGATCCCTTCTTACAACCTATTACAACAGGAAAAGCCTATATGATGAAATTGATTCATCAGGTCGACGATAAAATTCATGCGCGCTCCAGCGGCCCGTATGCGCTTGTTACGCAGCAGCCTCTCAAGGGTAGATCTAGACGAGGGGGGCAGCGAGTTGGAGAAATGGAAGTTTGGGCTTCGGAGGGTTTTGGCGTGTCCTACACATTGCAAGAAATGCTTACAGTTAAATCAGATCATATTCAGGCTCGTTACAGTGTACTTAGTGCAATTATGACTGGAAAATCTGTTGATAAGCCTAATACCGTTCCGGAGTCTTTCCGGTTACTAGTTCGAGAGTTACGTTGCATGGGTTTAAATCTGGAGCACAATTTTATAATTGAAGAAGATTTGGAGAGGCAGAGCAAAAACATTTGATATCAAATTGAGATTTCTTTCATAAAAAATCAATCAAAACTTTTTTTTTATTATGATTCATCGAGCTAATTATCAACAGCTTCGGATTGGACTGGCTTCCCCCGAACAAATTCGTGGTTGGTCCGAAAGGGAGTTACCCAATGGAGACGTCGTCGGGCAAGTCAATTAACCTTACACGTTGCATCACAAGACCCATAAACCAGAGAGAGATGGCTCATTTCGCGAAAGGATACTCGGACCTGTAAAAAGTGGCATCTGTGCATGTGGAAACTATCGATCTGTTGATAATGAGGAAGAGTCTTCTAATTTTTGCAAACATTGCGAAGTTGAGTTTACCGACTCCCGAGTTCGAAGATATCAAATGGGATATATTAAACTTGCGTGTCCAGTAACCCATGTATGGTTTTTAAAACGAATTCCTAGTTATATTGCAAATCCACTTGCCAAACCTCTTAAAGAACCAGAAAGCCTAGTATATTGCGATGTGTGACTCGATTATATGTGTCGATCATTACAGATTGGTTGTAAGCTGTCATCCAAAAGTAGGAGGTCTCTAACCGACATGTCTCTCGCATCGATCGAGGATTATTGTCTAACTCGGTCTAACTCGGGATAAAAACAACCTCATATAGAAAGGGGATCCCCTCCATGGTTAATTCTTATCAAAAAATCCAGTGATTGGGCTTCGTAATAACTATTTGTACTACTATTTCTACTACAGAAGGTAGAATAAAAAGAAGAAGGTAGAATAAAATTCAAGTGTTTTTCAACCCTTTGGTTCTTTTCCTGAGAAAACAAAAAACTTTCTAAATTATCTATCATATATATCTATGGTTATGAAAATCTAATCATCGCATTGATTTTTCTATTCGATCAAATTAGTAGCCATCGAAGTGGAGTGGAAACCCAAAGAGGGATGTGATCACATTGGAAACAAGGAAAATACTTCCAGCCTACGACTAAGCTAAAAAAGAAATATGGAAGGGAAAAACTACTTCTCTTTTAGCAGATCGCTCAATATGAGATAGGAGGGAGGGTCCAAGACTACTCGCGAAAAACAACTTAAAACTCGAGTAATGAGCAACTACTTCATCTTTGATGAGACGGTTTTATCACCTCTCAAACCAAAAATGTCAAATTGAAACAATTTGACTCTTAGTTATTTGAGCCGGATGGGGGGAAACACCCGCGTCCGCTTCTAAGGGGGGGATCACTCCACCTATCCCAATCTTTTTCTTGCTAGGCCCGTGGCCGGAAGGCCCAACCTATTAAGATTGCGAGGTTTGTTTAATTATGAAGACCGATCCTGGAGAAACATGCTTCCCTCCTTTTTCTCCACTCGAAATTATGAAACGCTTCAGGGTAATGAAATTGCCACCGGAGGGGATGCAATTAAAAAAGGATTAACTAGTTTGGATCTGCAAAGTGTTATGGATCGTGCACATTTAGAATGGCAGGCGCCAGCAAAACAAAGGCCTGTTGAAAATGAATGGGAAGATCAAACAATTCAAAGGAGGAAAGATCTTCTGGTCAGACGGATGAAACTAGCCAAGAATTTTTTACGGACGAACCTAAAACCAGAATGGATGGTTTTAGATCTTTTGCCAGTTCTTCCACCTGAATTAAGACCAATAGTTGAATCGTATGAAGGTGAATTAGTTACTTCTGACCTTAATGAGCTTTACAGAAAGGTAATTCATCGAAATAATACTCTTATTGAATTCTTATCAGGTAGTGAATTCACGCCGGAGGGGTTAATTGTTTGTCAGAAAAGACTTATTCAAGAAGCTGTGGACGCTCTCATTGATAATGGCATACGCGGGCAACCAATGAGGGACATTAATAATAGACCCTACAAGTCATTTTCAGAGGTTATTGAGGGTAAAGAAGGACGATTCCGCGAGAATTTACTAGGAAAACGGGTCGACTACTCAGGTCGCTCCGTTATTGTCGTAGGCCCATCGCTTTCACTACATCAATGTGGATTACCCCGAGAAATGTCAATTGAACCTTTTCAAGTATTTATAATTCGTAACTTGATTGGACGACACCTCGCTTGTAATCTGCGAGCGGCTAAGAGTATGATACGAAAAGGAGACCCCGTTATATGGGAAGTTCTTCGGGAAGTTATGCGTGGTCACCCGATACTCTTGAACCGGGCACCTACTTTGCATAGGCTGGGTATACAGGCATTTCAGCCTATCTTAATCGAAGGACGTGCCATTCGTTTGCATCCATTGGTTCGTGGGGGGTTTAACGCAGATTTCGACGGAGATCAGATGGCGGTTCATGTGCCCCTATCTCTAGAAGCTCAAATCGAATCTCGTCTTTTGATGTTTTCGCACATAAATTTGTTATCCCCCGCTACGGGCGAGTCTTCATCTGTCCCGAGCCAAGACATGCTTCTTGGTCTTTATGTATTAACAATTGAGAATAAGCAAGGAATTTATGGAAACAGACACTCTGTTTTCGTGAGAGGAGGTGACTTCTGCCCTGCCGGAATACCCAGTTTTGCCAGTTATTCTGACATACTCAGGGCTAAAGAATCAAATCAAATTGATTTATGTAGTTTTTTATGGCTTCGATGGAAAATTAATTTGGAAATGATTAGTTCAAAAATTCGTGAATTACCTATTGAATCTCAATATGAAGCCTTAGGAACCTCTCTTCATCCTTATGATAACTCTAAGATTAGAAAGTGTAGGAAGGGATATATTTCAAGTATACATGTACTTACCACGGCTGGTCGTGTTTTGCTTAATCAACAATTAAAAGAAGCAATACAAGGTGTATCGAAGGCTTCTTCGTGTGATACTTCGTCCGTGGTGACACAAGGCAAAATCCACACATCTAACTAGAATTAATAATTTATTAAATATAAATAAATATATTTAATAAATTATTAATTCATCACTTAAATTCAAATTATTTATTACATTACTAAATATCACAAGATAAAAAGATATATAAATTGAGGTTTCTATCATGACGGATCAAACCGAATTACCGTTCTGCAATAAAACAATGGATAGAGTGGCGATGAGGCGACTCATCAGTAAGTTAGTCGTTTGTTTTGGAATTGCATCTACAACAAATATTTCAGATCAAGTTAAGATTTTGGGTTTTCAACAAGCTACGAAAGCATCTGTCTCATTGGGCATCGACGATCTCCTAGCAGTACCATCTAGAGGATGGCTTGTACAAGACGCTGAGAAATAAAGCTACGTGTCAGAACAGCATTATCGTTACGGCAGTCTGCATGCCGTAGAGAAGTTACGCCAATCAATTGAAGCCTGGTATGCTACAAGCGAATGTTCAAAACGAGAAATGAACCCAAGTTTCAAAATGATTGATCCTTTAAATCCGGTCCACATGATGTCGTTTTCTGGGGCCCGGGGAAGTGTATCCCAAGTCCATCAGTTGCTTGGCATGAGAGGTTTAATGTCGGATCCCCGGGGACAAGTAATTGATCTACCCATTCGAAGAAACCTCCGTGAAGGCCTATCCCTGACGGAATATATTATTTCTTGCTATGGTGCCCGCAAAGGCGTTGTGGATACCGCCGTTCGAACCTCTGATGCTGGATACCTAACACGCAGACTCGTTGAAGTGGTTCAACACATTGTGGTACGCAAAAAGGATTGCGAAACTACTAAAAGTATTGATTTGCTTAATATCATCGAAGAGAAACGAAAACCTAGTAGAACAATATCATATCAAAAATTGGTTGGGCGTGTGCTGGCAGATAATGTCTACCAGGATGTCAGATGTATTGCTACCCGTAATCAAGATATCAGTGATGTACTGGCTAGTAACTTAGTAGTATCGACGCAGCCAATATATGTAAGATCTCCTTTGACACGTAAAAGCATTTTCCGGATTTGTCAGTTGTGCTATGGTTGGAATCTCGCTCAGTACGATTTAGTAGAATTGGGGGAAGCCGTTGGTATCATTGCGGGTCAATCCATTGGAGAACCGGGAACTCAATTAACATCAAGAACTTTTCATACAGGTGGGGTATTTACGGGCGATATCGCAGAATACGTACGAATTCCGTTTAATGGACTTATTAATTCCGATGGTAGGCTGGTTTACCCCACACGTACGCGCCATGGGCATCCTGCCTGGATGTGTCAAAATGATCTATCTGTTGTTCTTACACGTTGTGGCGATATACATAAGTTTGTCGTTCCAGCTCGAAGTTTACTTATGATTCGAAGCGGTCAGTATGTTGAAGCACGGCAAATCATCGCGGAAGTACGAGCTAAAGAATTTCCTCTTAAAGAACGTATCCAAAAAGCTATCTATCCAAATCTAAAAGGAGAAATTCACTGGAATAAATTTGTGTGGCAAGTACGCGATTACATAGGCAATCCCATTAGGGTCGTACGCGAAGCGGGCCATATCCGGATTCTTTCAGGAACTTATAGCAAATCCAACAAAAGACATTTCTTTTATAAAGATCAGGATAGAGTCGGTGTCAAACTCAACTCTATCGAAAAGAGGTTTGATTCTTCCAAAACAATTGGTGAAAAGGAGATTGATGCCGATAATGTGGAAGGTTTGCAGAAAAATATTCAAATATTTGTAATCGATCCAATTCAAGAATTTGGAATCGATCCCAAATATTTTTTAAGCTTGTCAAAACTTCCAATATCTAACTATATTTTATCTAATGTCAAAGTGGATCAGTCCGAAAAAGCTGAATCCGTTTCTCTGTTGTTTGATAAACAACAAGCAAATCTTAACAAATCAGGTTTTGCAAATATTGATGTTCAATTAAACAGCATTTTGGAAAGAGATGATATCCTTGCCATCTACGACAAATTTGAATATCAAACTGCTATTTCGGGGATTATAAGATATGGCACCGTAAAAGTTGAACCGATTGATAAAAAGATATTTGATTTTGACGGTAAGGCGGAAAAAACTATTTTTTGCTCATGGTATAGAAGAGTAGTCGGAGGAGGCAATTTCTTTCTAATTCCCGAGGAATCTTATATTATAGATGAACCAACATCACCTATTTTGGTAACAAACAATACTGTTATAGAAGAAGGCGAACGAATAACTGACACGATTAGTAGTAAAATACGTGGACTAATCCAAATTGAAAAGACATTAACAAATAGTATTACGGTAAGGATATTACCCGGATATATCCATAATTCGAAAGGTACAACTAATAATATACTCAGACAAAAAATTAATCTAATAGAGCCGCTAGGTAATTCTATTCACAATGGAACCGAATCCGAGGATTGGGTTTACCTACAGGCGGTTACACTTTACAGGGGAGGAAAGACTTTTGCCCCGGTAAGACCAGTTGTCAAATACGAAGTCTCTAGCGATTCTTTGGTGCAAGGAGTCTTACACTTTGATAAGCCGAAAACGCAGAAACACACGAAAGCTCGAAGCCTTCGATGTATCTCCCATATAAATGGTAAAATAATAGAAATGATTAGTCACACGACTAATCAATTAGTTAGAACTTTTTTAGTGTCTGAGCGACGAAGACACTTTGACAAGAACTCTTATATGACAAGTAATTATTTATCTTTAACCACTGTGGGAATCAGTAATCTCCTCAATACTTTTATTCAAGTTAATTTGGTGATGGTTCCCCCCGCAATAAGGTTTGGAGTCAGTCAAATTTATCAAAAATTGGTGTCTGTCGACAAGCCCCTTTTTGCTCGAGTCAATCTATCCGACAACGGAAACGATTTAGTTCTCAAAAATCAAAGCTTTACTATTCATTCGGTGTCAGATCGCGGTGCGTCTTTCTTAACTTTGTCACCGTTTGATTTTTATCGCAATAATCTTTTTGCGGATTCAAGCAATAATAACTATGAAGAAAGGGTTGGTAAATATTTTTCCCACTCAGAATCGGATATAGTCAACTCAGCCGGGAGTTTGAAAAACGTTTCATTCACTTTCAAATGTGGATCTTCTTCAGAAAAATGTCCAAGTCTCAAGATTAAAAATAAGCTGGGTAAATTTGAAAGATCAATATTAACTTGTTGTCAATTAAAAATTGAAGAGATAGGTCTATTGGGGACTTCATATACTACTTTTTACTTGCTGTATCCCCCTCGTTTGGCACTAAATAGCAAAGCTTCCTTCTTCGAAAATTATTTTCTCAATTATTCGACCGATACGTATGCAACAGATACGCCGGAAAACCAACATAGGTTTCTAATTGATGAAAACACATTAACATTAAAATGTGTCATAGATCCTTTTTTTAATAGATTTCTATTGGAAAAGCCAATTAACTCATCATCAAAACTTTTTAGTCGGAAAATATTTTTAATTAGTCTAGGACTACTAATCAATAGAAATCGATTCTTTTGTAGGGGTAGTCTCTTTTTCCAGTCCGGTCAGGTTGTAGCCATTTATCGAGATTACTTATTAGTCAGAACTGGTAAAACCCTGTTGGCAACCCAGGGAGCAGCTCCTTACAAGATATCTGGAGACATAATCGGGGAGGGAGATACATTAATAAAATTGCCGTATGATAGATTGAAATCCGGAGATATCACGCAGGGTCTTCCGAAGGTTGAGCAACTGCTAGAATCTCGTTCCATCGCTTCTATTTCAGTAAGAATCGAAGATCTTTCTAGAAGATGGACTCGGGGTATTACAAGATTAATAGGGAACCTCTGGAGCCACTTTTTAAGTGCTGGGACAAGCATGAAATACTGTCAACTTATTCTAATTAATGAAATTAGAGGGATTTACGAATCTCAAGGAGTACAAATATCTGATAAACATCTAGAAATTATTATTCGGCAGTTAACATCAAGGATCGTAGCTTCAGAAGATGGGATAACCAATGTATTCTTTCCTGGAGAGCTTGTGGAGTTAGCACAGGCGGAACGGATGAATCGTGTATTGAATAAACCCATTTTATATGAACCAATTATACTGGGAATGACAAAGGCATCCCTCAATACCTCTAGTTTTTTATCAGAGGCAAGTTTTCAAGAAACTACGCGAGTATTGGCCAAAGCTGCTCTCCGTGGTCGAATTGATTGGTTAAAAGGATTGAAGGAAAACGTTATTCTTGGCGACTCCGTACCCGTCGGCACAGGTAGTACGGAAATCATTTGCCAACTAGAAGTGAATAGACAAAAAGGCTTTCACCTGGAAATTAACAGGAATAGACAGAACCCAACTTGGGAAATAAAATATAACTTATGCCATTACCGCAAGAAGCAAAACATCGATCCTAATCTATTTCTAAATATGGGATTGAAGCGATTTTTCCTTCCTACTAATCTTGAAGTGAGATAGAGATTAAACCCTTCCTACCTACCCTAACCCCCCATACCAAGTGATGTTGTTGCGCATTTTAACCAAAAAATTGATCATTGCATTGTAATAGTTTATCAAATTTAGTTAAAATGAAACGGATTTACAGCTTTTTACACCTGAGGGGAAGATGCAACAGAAAAATTGGAATATCAATTTGGAAGGAATGATGACGGCAGGAATTCATTTTGGCCACCAAACCCAGAAATGGAATCCCAGGATGTCACCTTATATATTTACAGAACGTAAAGGTGTTCATATTCTTGATCTAACTCAGACTGCTCGTCTTTTATCTGAAGCCTGTGATCTGGTATTTAACGCAGCAGCGGAGGGGAAGGAATTTTCAACGGTTGGTACAAAGCATCAGGTAGCTGATTTAATAGCATCAGCCGCAACACGATCTCAATGTCACTATGTAAATGAAAAATGGTTAGGCGGTACGTCGACAAATTGGTCCACCACAGAAATGCGTCTTCGTAGGTTTCAATACCTACAAAATGTAGAAGATACGGGGGAGTTTGACTGACTTCCAAAGCAAGAGGCGGCGATTTTGAGAGGATAACTACTTAAACTTAAAAAGTGTCTAGGCGGCATTCAATATATGTCAGACTTACCTGATATTGTGACAATTACTGATCAGCACGAATAATCTATTGCTCCTAGGGAATGTATTATTTTAGGTATTCCCACAATTTGTGTTGTGGATACAGATTGTGATCCAGATCTTGTGGATATTCCAATTCCCGGCAATGACGACGCGCGACCCTCAATCCGATGGATATTAGATAAATCAACATCAGCCATTTGCGAAGGCCGTTTAAACTCAAAGTTCTCTGAGGTAAATTAAAAAAAGACGAGGCTAGTAAGTAGCTGCCTCGACAACTTCTAATGAAATAGCAAAAAATTCTCATCGTACTTAGCTTAGGAATATCGCCTAATTTAATCAGCAACTAGATTGCCCTCGTTTTTTATAAAGAAAGAACTAATTTGTAGTGATTACCTTAAATATTTTAGATAATTTTATCCATTGAGAGGGGGGTTTTACGCATATCGAGCAGTTGCAAATTTATGAGATCAATAATCTGTATCAAGTATCGAGTGTAGAAGTAGGCTAACATTCTTATTGGCAAATAGGATATTTCCAAGTTCATGCACAAGTCCTTTTAACTTCCTGGGTCGTCATCGCATTGTTGTTGGCTTTACCTATTATCGGTACTAGGAATCTGCAAACCATACCGACTGGCAGCCAGAATTTTATCGAGTATGTTCTTGAATTTATTAGGGATTTAACTAGGACCCAGATGGGGGACGAGGAATACCGTCCCTGGGTTCCTTTTATCGGAACGATGTTTTCATCTATTTTTGCTTCCAACTGGTCTGGTGCTTTGTTTCCTTGGCGAATCGTTCAGTTACCTCATGGAGAGTTGGCTGCACCTACCAATGATATCAATACTACTGTTGCCTTAGCCTTGCTTACATCAGTAGCACATTCTTATGCAGGTTTACACAAAAAAGGTTTTAGTTATTTCGGTAAATATATTCAGCCAACTCCGGTACTACTACCTATTAATATTTTGGAAGATTTCACCAAACCCCTATCGCTTAGTTTTCGGCTTTTTGGTAATATTTTGGCTGACGAGTTAGTAGTAGCTGTTCCCGTCTCCCTCGTACCTCTAATTGTTCCTGTACCTATGATGCTTTTAGGATTATTTACAAGCGCTATACAAGCTTTGATTTTTGCTACTTCAGCTGCGGCTTATATTGGGGAATCCATGGAGGGCCACCACTAATTTACTTGGAATACGCGATTACAAAAGGGTATGGTAATCACAAAATAATTTATTCGTTTGATGGCCGTAGTGCAAAAGAACGTTTAAGTGGTATCATGCTATAGCAGCGCTGTATCATACTATAGCAGTATGGGACCCGTGTTGTCTCCTCCCCCACTCCAAATAGTGATAAGAAGAAGGAGCGGGGGCAGGGGTGGGTAGGTGGTGGGGGTTGGGAATTTTTCCATCCCAGGGACCTCCAAATCTAAATTGAACTATTTAATATTTTAGATAAGGAATTATTAATTCCCACTACCGAGCTCAAATTGAAAAAAAAAAAGAATAAATATATATACATATTCAGAAAGCAATTTCTCTCGTTCTTTTTTTTTTCGTTTGATTTGGTTCATATCTCAGTTATCCTTATTTCACAAAATATAGGATAAATTGATTAGGTGTTACTTGTACCAAAACTAGAACGGGCCTGTTTCAGTAGATAATACTTAGTATTACCAAATACTCAAATTTTTTGATCCAATTCTATTAAATTAGGCATAAAGTTGCACCGATTAACATAGGAAATAGATGCGTACTTCTCGTACTTCATTATTTTTCTAAATTCAACATTAACAGTATGACATGTTCCTTAACATGACTAGTGATTAGATTCATGTAAAATTGAGTTATCGATTAGCATTTACTAGAAAGTCTTCATTGCAACGAGTCTAGTTAGCATCCAAAAAAACAATATTGATTAATGTAAATAAATTAGGAGGAGACTAATACGATCCCATTGATTTCTGCTGCTTCTGTTATTGCTGCTGGGTTAGCTGTAGGTCTCGCCTCAATTGGACCCGGTGTTGGCCAGGGAACTGCCGCAGGTCAGGCAGTCGAGGGTATTGCGAGACAGCCAGAAGCAGAAGGCAAAATACGAGGTACTTTATCATTGAGTTTGGCTTTCATGGAAGCTTTAACAATTTATGGATTAGTTGTAGCTCTAGCTCCGTTATTTGCGAATCCATTTGTTTAGCCTATTTCATAGTTTGTCGCCCCTACCCTTCCCTACCTCAACTATTCTCAAATCAGTGGTAAAACGCTAATTTGGAGGGAGGGGCCTAGCGGGAAATCACCGCCGCACCTACCCACTCGAGTTTCTGCAGCGTTTACTTGTGACTCTCTATGTCTCTACTAACTAAAAAGTTTTAGTAAATAAGGTAAACCAATATAAGTTGCCAAAATTAATGACTCGGTAAATATTATCTTTATCGCGTTTTTCTTTTGATTCTTTGGATTTCAAAGTTTGTCAATTCTTTCAGGCTGGACCAGAGGCTGTTTAATTCTTGCAAAATCTTCCAGGAGGGAAAGAATTATGAGAAGTGTAAGTGAAATCGCTGCGTCTTCAAGTGATTGGACTCTTGCCACAAGTATTGGTTTAAATACGAATATTTTAGAGATAAATTTGATTAACTTGATTTTAGTACTAGGTATCTTGTTTTACTATGGAAAAGGTGTGTGTGCGAGTCGTATATCCGAGTGGGGTAACTGTTTTATCCAGTTGCACCCAAGCCAAAAAAGTGCAAAACCCCGACGAATTCCCTGTAAATAAATGTTATGCAAGAACCGGAGCATTCCGTGTAATCAATGAAACTTTCACTTTTGCTAACTGATTCCCGGGACTGTCGTCAATATGGTTAAAGCCAAATTGCTTAAAGTCTTGGCAAAATTGGGGTTCTCTTCCCCCTAGCGCGTAAACCAAATCGCGGTTCAAAAGCATTATTTGCCGTATTCGGTATATGACGCCCATATCGGGTATACTTTAATTTGTATCATTTCTATAAATATCTACTTAATACTAGGTAGATATAGAGATAGAGAAATATCAGAGTTGACTTGGCTCACTCTTCTTCAATTTGCTGAATAGACAACCCATACAAGATGAATACCACTCGGAAAGAGCGGCTCTCAAATAATTACTAATTAGCTGGGAGAGTCCTCAATCTTCTTTCCTTTTTAAATATTCATTATTCAATCTAAGCGTAGTCGAGATGAATTTTGTTAGTCAATCGAAAAAAGAGAGGAGGCAAGCCCGCGCGCGGAAACAATGTCTGTTGGATTCTATCAATTTATCGAGAGAAACGGGCAGGAAAGCCGAATGGATCGAAACATCCATGTTCGGTTTGGGAAGAGATCACTAGTCTCCGATTCTCGGAGATCTGTAATCCACTTTCATTGATCAGTTTTTTAGAAAATCGTGAAAGAACAATTTTGAATACAATTAAGAATGCTGAAGAACGTCATGAAGAAGCTTCTAATAAACTTCGGAAGGCTTGTACTCGTCTGCAGCAAGCAAAAATTAAAGCGGATGAGATCCGAATTAATGGACTTACCCAAATGGACAGGGAACAGCGGGATCTCGTCGATGCAGCTGACGAAGATTTAAAAGGGTTGGAAGATAGTAAGAATTATGCAATTCGTTTCGAAAAACAACGTGCTATTGAGCAGGTTCGGCAGCAAGTTTCTCGACTAGCGTCTGAAAGGGCTTTGGAAAGCCTAAATAGTCGTTTGAATAATCAACTGCATCTACGAATGATTGATTATCATATTGGCTTGTTCAGAGCTATAGACAACAAATCTGATTAGTTTCAATCTCCCTACTCCTACTAGTTTTTATCTACTTAATCTCATTGTAAAACGGGTCTTATTTTTACTCTTCCCTCTTCCAATAATATTTTTTTTTGCAAAAATGGTAATAAATATTCGACCTGACGAAATTAGTAGCATTATTCGCAAGCAAATTGAAGGGTATGTTCCAGAAGTAAAAGTTGTTAACATTGGTACCGTACTTTAAGTCGGAGATGGCATCGCCCGTATTCATGGACTTAATAAAGTAATGGCTGGTGAATCGGTGGAATCTGAAGATGGTACAGTAGGGATTGCTCCGAATCTGGAATCTGATAATGTTGGGGCCGTACTGACGGGTGATGGTTTGACCATACAAGAGGGAAGCTCTGTAAGAGCAACGGGAAAGATTGCTCAAATACCAGTTAGTGACTCATTTTTAGGTCGTGTTGTAAATGCCTTGGCTCAACCTATTGATGGGAGGGGCCAAATCCAAGCTTCCGAGTTTAGGTCGATTGAATCCCCCGCTCCGGGGATTATTTCGAGACGCTCCGTCTACGAACCTTTACAAACAGGTCTGATTGCTATTGACTCCATGATTCCTATTGGTCGCGGTCAACGGGAGTTGATTATTGGTGACAGACAGACTGGTAAAACAGCAGTAGCTACAGATACAATTTTGAATCAGAAAGGTCAAAATGTTATATGTGTTTACGTAGCCATTGGTCAAAAAGCTTCTTCTGTGGCTCAAGTAGTGGACACCTTTCAAGATCGCGGCGCCATGGAATATACAATCGTAGTGTCGGAAACCGCGAATTCCCCAGCCACTTTGCAATATCTTGCTCCTTATACGGGAGCAGCTTTGGCCGAATACTTCATGTATCGCAAGCAGCATACTCTGATTATTCATGACGATCTTTCTAAACAAGCCCAAGCTTATCGACAAATGTCTTTACTGTTAAGAAGACCACCTGGGCGAGAAGCATATCCAGGAGATGTTTTTTACCTACATTCTCGTCTTTTAGAAAGAGCGGCTAAATTAAGTATCCAATTAGGGGAAGGTAGCATGACAGCTTTACCTATCGTTGAGACACAAGCAGGAGATGTCTCAGCTTATATCCCTACCAATGTTATTTCTATCACCGATGGATAAATATTTTTATCAGCAGATTTATTTAATGCTGGAATTCGACCAGCAATAAATGTGGGCATTTCTGTATCTAGAGTGGGCTCCGCAGCCCAAATAAAAGCTATGAAACAAGTGGCTGGCAAGTTGAAATCAGAATTAGCACAATTCGCAGAATTGGAAGCTTTTGCACAATTTGCTTCTGATCTTGATAAGACTACGCAAAATCAGTTAGCTAGGGGCCAGCGATTGCGTGAGTTGCTTAAGCAGTCTCAATCAGCCCCATTATCGGTAGAGGAACAGGTGGCCACCATTTACACCGGAGTCAACGGATATTTGGACGTATCAGAAGTCGAACAAGTCAAACGATTCTTAGTTCAGTTACGTGAATATATAATAACCAACAAACCCAAATTTGGTGAAATTACTCGTTCTAAAAAAGTATTTACAGAACAAGCGGAAACACTTCTGAAGGAAGCAATTAAGGAGTCAACCGAAATTTTTCTATTGCAGGATAAATAATTAATAAAGTTGCAGGTTCCTTTTTTGGGATAGGGTAAGACACTTTATTTGACCACGTTCAATTCATCTACGTTGATAGAATTGTCTCAAGCATAGAATTACGCTCAATAGGATTTGAACCTATACCTAAGGTTTAGAAGACCTCTGTCCTATCCATTAAACGATGAGCGTTTCTTTCTCTTTCTTTTGATTAATTTTTACTACGTCTCCAGATTAGTTACCAAATCGTGAACAAACTGAAGTTCTTGTTTGTTCACGACCCAACTTATGATTGAAGCAGTTAATTTCACTAGGAATTCGGAATTCAAAAATTTACCAGCGGGTAGCGGGAATCGAACCCGCATCAGTAGCTTGGAAGGCTAAAGGTTATAGTCGACGGCAATAAATGATTATGACATCGCTAATCCAGAACCGAACATGGAAGTTTCCGCCCATTCGGCTCCTTTATGAAAATAGAGGAAGATTAACTAGTATAAAGCTGAGATAAAGTCAGCATATATTTATCAAAATAGAACAGCTGGACCGCTTCCCCCGTTTTAGACGGAGGAAGCTATATCAGAATTAAATTTCTGAGTGTCAAATCTTCCCCCTCCTTTTCTATCTTGTTCGAAGAGGGAGCCACCCTAATCTAAGTTATTGGTATTCATAAGATCTATGTCAGTTTTATTTATGCTTTGTTCATATAGCATCAAAATACTTCTTAGATTATCCTTTAAAGAAAAAACTTAGTTTACCTAATCTCTTTTTTTACCTCGTTATTTATTTTTACTTTCAAAAATCCTTAGGAAATTATTTTTCACCGAGTCGGAAGCAATTATTTTTGTTTAAACAAATAGATGCTTGACTTGACAATCCTTATAAACCAAGATTTATCCACCTTTAACTTTTGAGCTTGGATTTCTTTTTCCAAGGTTCAGTGACGATGAAGCAAATATCTTAGATGTCTACCCATAGATTCCTAATTTTGTATCTTTTTGGAATCATACCAAGTTTTTAGAATACCAAACTAATTCTGCTTCGCCACTAATCAGTACGACTTTCGAAGTACAGAAGTAACGGGAATTGCGTATTTTTTTCACACTAAAAACGAGTAAAGAAAAAGAAATATACCTTCGTAAAAATGAAGCTTTTTTTTTATTTAGTTGAGATTCAATTTGAGAGATCCCTTAACTAGCAAAATCAATTTGAACCGAGTCACACTTTTACCACTAAACTATACCCGCTATGGTACATTCTTATTATAACAACTATTTCTACATTGGTTAGGCGTTCCAACCTATTTACTCTTTATTGTGGCCTCCCCCCTAATAATTCTTTGTATATATACATATATGTATATATGTATATATACAAAATTACTATTTATTTCGTAGTTGCATTGACCACATCAAAGATTACCCTTTCGAGCTGCCAAAAGTGCAATTACTAATGGTCCCGATGCAACTACCAATGCCAAGATAACAAGTTGTGCAATTATTTCTATATTCATTATCCCTCCTTATACCATTTTTCAGAAATGTATTTTGATACTAAGAAATTTTTTTGTTAAAAAAACAGATATATTTAGTTAATTCTTTTTTTTAATGTCAGTAAAAAAGAATTACTTGGAAGCAAAATTAGTACCTAACTTGACTCTGATAAGTAATACGGAAGAAAGTTAATCTCCTTTTTACCTTTTTATACAAACCGTATTGTAGATATAGGTTGTAGGTATAGACTTACAACCTAACTCAGCGTTAAAATATATAAAAAGATAAGTAAATATATACTGACTCGTTTGGAGAGATGGCCGAGTGGTTTAAAGCGTCGGATTGCTAATCCGTTGTACAATTCATATGTACCGAGGGTTCGAATCCCCCTCTCTCCTACTAATTTTCGTAAATTAAACAGGTAGATTTAAAAACTGATACTAACAAGAAGACTAAGGCATTTACTCTTTTTTAATCCCTACGTCCGGGATTGCGTCCAGGATCATTTGATAAAAATCCAAAAACGAAGAGAGAAACGAAGAAGATAACTACTGCATAGACAAATAGTTTAAGGGTAAGCATTATAAAATCTCCATCTTTTTTAAGACTAGGTATAAAATAAGGCAAAAAAACTCTTTTTGGAATACCTAATTTACATCTATCCTTTATACTTGTATGAATATACGGGTGTTACTTTTTTCTCCCAATTGGGAGAAAGAGCTCGGCTTTTACTAGCCTTTATTCTATTTGACAAATTATATTTATTTCATCCAGCAATTTGTTTTATTATTTTTTTTTTTAATAGGTGGGAAGAAAAATGTTAATATCAAGGATCCATTTATCCATATTAATATGCATATGTCGATACCTATAATTCCGACTGCAGATACCGGAATAATAGATTTATTTTTCACAAAAATTAATTTTTTTGTTCAAATTGCAATGATACTCGCCTCTTTTTATCAATTGTTTGATAATTTTTTTTGTCATTTGGTAAAGAGCGAGGCATTCCGTAATTAAGCAACTCCAGCACTTAGTTATCGAAAGCTAACAGCGGCTTGCCAAACAAAGGCTAGTAAGAGAAAAAATACTGGTATTACTGGCATTACGTCTACAATTGGATCAAATATTGCATAAGCTTCGGGTAATTTAGCAAACGAAGCGCCATTGAGGTGAATATAATTTTCCATATAGATATTGTACAAAACTACCATCTTCATTCTCCAGTGATGTAACAGGTAATTTTTATCCGACGCATTTGTACATCACCTTTCAATCGGTTGACCCGTCGGGTATATTTTATTATTATATGTCTCTTCATTTGACTAAATAGAATTCTTCAAAATATAGACTTTGCTATACTAAAACGATATCCAAATAAATTTGTACTTAAGTATTCCTTTTTAGTTTATTTTATGAAATACTACTAGTTTTAAATTAGTTAAATCTCTTTTCCTTTTTATTCTTTTGTAACCGAACAAATAACTGAGAAAGTCGGTTGACAGGAAACACAAAGTGTGAGATAGTCCTCATATACACCATTTGTGGGGCGTGGCCAAGCGGTAAGGCAGCGGGTTTTGGTCCCGTCACTCGGAGGTTCGAATCCTTCCGTCCCAGATTCTTTTAATAGGAAGAAAAGATCTTCTACATTTTTACAAATATAGTCGAAATTAAAGAAATGAGAAATCGTACTTCTAGATTTGATTTGCTATCTACCCCCTCTTTCAATATGCTTGATGTAATCGTTTCCCTCGAGGGATCTCCCAGTTCATATTATGATGATAAGCAACATATAGCAATAGATCTCTTTATGATGCGAAACAATAAAATGATATCAAAATTAAATTATGAAATTAGCTTATTGGATGTATGCTGGACCCGCTCACATAGGTACTTTACGCGTAGCGAGCTCTTTTAGAAATGTACATGCTATAATGCATGCCCCTTTGGGAGATGATTACTTTAACGTAATGCGTTCTATGTTGGAAAGGGAGAGGGATTTCACCCCAGTAACTGCTAGTGTAGTGGATCGCCATGTATTAGCACGTGGGTCTCAAGAGAAGGTTATAAACAGCATAAGCCGAAAAGATGAGGAATAACACCCCGACCTAATCGTTTTGACACCTACGTGTACCTCTAGTATTTTACAAGAGGATCTACAAAATTTTGTGGAGCGAGCCTCTTTGTCTTCTGAATCTGATGTAATTCTCGCGGATGTTAATTATCACTGAGTTAATGAGCTTCAAGCGGCGGATAGAACCTTGGAACAAATAATTCGATTTTATCTGGATAGGGCTCGTAAACAAAATACTTTGGACCGATCTGTAACAATTGCACCTTCAGCAAATATTATAGGAATTTTTACCTTAGGCTTCCATAATCAGCATGACTGTCGTGAATTGAAACGTCTACCTGGAGAATCGGGAGTTTCAGTCAATCAAGTAATCCCAGAAGGGGGGTATCTCAAATATTTGAAGGACTTGCCAAGAGCTTGGTTTAATATAATTCCTTACCGCGAAGTTGGTTTGATGACAGCAGCCTTTTTTGAAAAAGAATATGGAATGCCTTACATATCTACAACTTCCATGGGAATTTCAAACACAGCTGATTTTATTATACAGATTGAAAAACTTGTGAATGTGTGGGCTTTCGCTCTGTCAGAAGAAAGGCTTAACTACAAATTATATATTGACAATCAAACTAAATTTGTTTCTCAAGCAGCTTGGTTTTCAAAGTCGATTGATTGTCAAAATTTAGCTGGAAAAGAGGCAGTAATTTTTGGTGATGCAACTCATGCAGCCTCAATTACTAAAATACTCGTTAAAGAAATGGGAATTCGTGTCAGTTGCTCGGGCACGTATTGCAAGCACGATGCGGAACGGTTTAACGAGCAAGTTCAGGGTTTATGTGATGAAGTAATAGTTACGGAAGATCATACTGAAGTTGGAGATACGATAGCCCGTATTGAACCCTCGGCCATATTTGGAACTCAGATGGAGCGTCATATTGGTAAACGTATTGATATCCCGTGCGGGGTCATTTCTTCACCGGTTCATATTCAGAACTCTCCTCTGGGATATCGACCCTTTCTAGGTTATGAAGGAACCAATCAAATAGCTGATCTAATTTATAACTCATTTAATCTGGGTATGGAAGATCATTTACCGGATGTTTTCGGGGGGCATGACACCAAAGAAGTAAGCACCAAGTCTTTATCAACAGATAGAAAAAATATTAACTGGACTCCCGAAGCTGAGTCAGAACCGAATAGAATTCCTGGTTTCGTACGGGGGAGAACAAAAAGAAACACCGAAGTTTTTGCAAAGCAAAACAATATTTTAGAAATTACAATTGATGTAACGTATGCGGCTAAAGAAAAATCAAGTAATTAATGTGATAAACTGTGCACATAACAATTCAGAATAAGTTCTAGTCTGCTTAACTCTATTTTGCATCGTAGAATTTGTACCAAAAATAGCAATATGAATATATTGGGGTAATTATGTATTTAACAAGAAATTCATTCTCGGTTTTTAGATATTACGGTAGAACCTCGCTTGAAGCAACATGGTAAGAAGCAACGTGTGACTTGAGCATCGAGATCGTTTTTGCGCAGTCTGATCTCCGCCAGTTTCACTCAAATAATGAAACGTTCTCTCTTCGACATTTGGTAAAAATAATTACCCAATAAAACTTGAATAATATCTATCTATTTTAATCTATTTATCTTTTTCGGGAGGGAATTTAGATCCATGGTTATTTAAAATAAATAAATGGGACAGTGAAGTCTCATTAGTTTGTTATCTTATATGTTTTTACCGGGAATCAAAAACTTGATTTTGGTAGAGTTGATCTAGTATTACTGGTTTCATATGATTAAATAGCCTTACCTTCAATTTATCTTGATTAATTTTAACCTTATCTAAAATTTTTAACAGGTATAAAAACAGAATTAATCAATGAATTCCTTTTTTTAAGGTCGATGAAGATGGGTTCTGTTGCTACCCACTCTTAGTTTGGAAAAGACCTCGGAGTTAGGCCCAAACCTAAGGATCTATCTACGAGCGGGGGGATTTTTGATATTCAACTGAAACTCATTAGCAGGTAGATATATAAGGGGGGGGGTAAGCCTGCCCCCCCCCTTATATATCTAAACTATTTAGCCTGTAGTTTTGTTTCTTACAAAAGAAGAATTCATTAGGATAAATCGGAGAATATCCGTGTCATATAATATAAGTTAGAAGTATCCTTTTGCTGTTGGATGGGGCCTATTCAGCTAAAGTTGTGCTTTAAGCCGCACGAATTTAATGTTTGATCTACAATTTTATGGGGGTTCCGTCTCGCGTGCACCTAACCAATAGGTTACTTATCAAATAGTTGCAATTAATACCCATTTTCAGAGAGAAGGTAAAGCCATCGAAGAGGTTGGTTTTTACAACCTTAGGAAAGGACAAACTTAATTAGATCTATTTGCTATTGCTGCCCTACTTAAACAAGGAGCTCAATAAACAGCAACCGTTCGTGATATTTTGAAGTGGGCTAAGGTGTTCAAATAGATCGGAATCAATCTCTAATTAAAAAATCAAATTTTAGGAGAATCTAATGGGCCTAGTTTACAAATCTTTTCAGATGCTTTTGTATTATCCCTCTCTTTTATTTATACTTTATATCTATGCCAGATTTGGCATTCCCCTAAAAAATGAAATATGTCAAAGGGAAGACCAGTTCTCTATCAGAATCTTTTTTGAAATAAATTATATTGGACATAGTCTTTTGAGCGTGATAAAAGGTTGGAAAGGGGGTGGGGGTCAAAGATAGGTCAAGACAGCAACATACTTACTACTGGAAGGAGCTTTTCTAACTAATCCAATTTTGAGTTAGAAGTTGATCAACGACTTAACCAAATTAGAGATTTGACTTAGTATAATTCTCCACGACTTTTTAAAAGATGATTGCGGCTCAGCACATTACCGAGAATCAAATAAATCAATATTTGACGTGGTTGGATGCTTTCTCTACAAAAAATAAATTAGTAAATATTTACTCTAATTAAATATTAGTTGGTCAGTATTTACTATTTCTGGATTTCACGTTGTCCAACGAAACAGATTATTCATCATTTCTTAATACAACGGTTAAACAATTGTAGTTCCATTTTTATAAATTCTAAGTAATAAAAGTTTAGCTATTCATACATTGAGTCCGTCTAAGAAAAGTCATTACAATATATAGTAATGTTTAGGAGTTACTGCAACGAAAATAACCTCCGGATCTCCTACTAGGTTTGATCTATTACATAGAAGTGAATGGCTTAGCATTAATCAAAATTGTTTCTCATATCTACTTCTTCTTTTATTTAGAGATAATTTTTACTCAATCGCTTGTAAGTCTTGTTTAGGTAGACAAGACTTAAATTTAGTCTTCGGGGCTGCTAGTTCAGTAGCAACAAAGCGTTTAATTGATAGTGTGCGTTACCAAGATTATTCAGAGATTTTCTATTCAGAATTTGTTTGAAAATGAGGCAGTCGGCTTGATATCAACTTGTATCTCCACGTACTTTTACAAACAATATGTCTAATTTTGGCAATACCTCTTTCGTGTGGGTTGGTCAATAAAACAAATAACAATTCAACAATTTCACAGTCTACTCATTCAATATTTTTATTTTTGGAAGATAGATTGCCAAAATCTAGCCACGTTTTAAAAAGCGAGATGTCGCAAAATCTTCATTTAGAAACTCTAGTTCGCTTGTTTCGCCGACGAGTTAAAGATGTGCCATTCCTACATTTATTAAGAATAGTTATTCATGCGTACAAGATTTTGTATGGAAAAGCTATTAAATCTCAATCTTGGAAACAAAAAGAACATGAAAGTATTGATATGCTACTCCAAAATTTTTTTAATTACGAAATTGATTCAATATTGTTACTGTCATGGAAACAAATATCTAAATTGCAGCCGAGATCTCTTGTATTACCCGATAGAAATAATGTGAATTTAAAAACTAGATGTGTATCCAGATATACTTTTAAATTGGATAAACTAAGCACCAACCGTTACCTCATTAAAAGTTTGTGCCTTCACTTTGGAAGATATAAAAACAGATCTATCATAGCTTTTCATGGAACCCAATATTTTGTAAAAAAATGGATTTATTATATTTTGATATTTAATTTATCTCATTTCCATTATCCGATGGAATTTATCAAAATACATAGCAACTTGTTATCTACTAGTTGTGTTTCATTTTTGGGTTACGTATCAACCATTGGGTTAACATCAAAAGATGTTCAGATTGAAACCGTGGTAGGTTCCTACAACAGTAGATGGAGTGGGGGGAAAAATTATCCCAGGATTCCATTTTTGCTACTAGTTAAATTTTTGGAAAAAGAGAAGTTTTGCAATAGTAATGGATATCCAGTTAGTAAATTATCCTGGGCTGTGTTAGCAGATGATGATATCTTGAACAGGTTTGCAAAAATTTGGAATACTTTTTCTTCGTATCACAGTGCTTCAATAGATCAATATGGATTGCGTAAATTGAGATATATACTACGACTCTCATGTGATAGTACGTTGGCAGGTAAGCATAAGAGTACGATCCGTTTTTTACGACGTAGATTTGACCTTGAACTACCAAAAGTAGTCCCTGTGTGTGACAAGTTCAATTCCTTCAAAATAAATAAAAGGGTTTGGCATTTAAATCTAAACTGCTCTGTTTCATTAACATTTATTTAATGAATAGCACAAGTATAATGACTTAATATGTAATTCTGTTTTTAACACAATTTAGTAAATTGTGTGTTATCAAATTTATTCAATATTAAAAAAAGAAGAATATTTTTATATTGCGGTTTACACAGTCATATAGATATGAAAGTATTTAATTTGCTAATTTACTTTAGAAATCGATATAGCGGAAAGTTACTAATTCTCAAACATTATCCTGATTTTTATTACGAATTACACTTCTATTTTTTCATATTTATTCGTTTTACTTAGTAATTTGTCAACTTTGCCCGAATTTATTTTAATTTTCAGTTTAATTACAATTATTATAATTGATTTATTAAACAAAGGCAGAAATACAATTTTGCTTTGTCGAGTTTCGCTAATATCTATGTTAATTAGCGCGATTACTTTACTTTGTCAATGGGGGATCCAATCAAAAATTACTGCTTTTGAAAATTATCCGATCAGTAATTTTAGCTATATATTTCGATTTTTTATATTAATTTGTTCCCTGTTATCTGTTCTGTTGTCAGTTGATTACATACGATGTTCAAAAACGTCTTTGGCAGAATTTTTGTTTCTCATATTAACTGCAGGTTTGGGTGGAATGGTTCTTTGCTGGGCCAGTGATTTAGTCACCCTTTATGTGGCATTAGAATTATTAAGTCTATCTTCTTGTTTTTTGTCTGGACATACAAAAAAAGATATAAGATCTAATGAAGCAACTATGAAATTTTTGCTTATGGGTGGAGCTAGTTCATCTTTTCTGGTATATGGTTTTTCGTTGTTGTATGGAATTTCCGGCGGACAGCTTCATCTTGATAAAATAGCTGTTGGATTCTCTTTTAGCCAGTATCCTCTTGCAATTTATACAGCTATTGCTTTTATAATAGCTGGAACGGCATTTAAACTTTCTCTTGTTCCGTTTCATCAATGGACTCCCGATGTATATGAAGGAGTGTGATTCGTTCGAAAAACAATTTAGTTATCATAGAATTATAAGATATCATAATTGTTTTTTACGGTGTCCTGCGAGTGCGTGGAAATATAAGAATTTCCAAACATTAATAGTTACGTCAAAAGTTACTCTTGCCATACTATATAAATTATTAATATACGAGTAAAACAGAGTATAGTGGTTATATTTAGCAGATACCCTCTCAAATTTATCTATATATTTTTTTTTTCATTCTTTGATACAAATTTTCTATAATTTATTTTTATCATGGGTAGATTCTGGTAAACTTATTTATTATTTAACGCGTATTTATAAAAAGATTAAGGCTATTTGCGTATACGCATTTTTTTTTTCCTAACTTGTTGATGGAAATTTGATGAGCTTAATCCTTCAAAAGCTGCTAGTTAAAGTCCTTCAACTTGATAAATCACTCTAAAATATGCTAAAAGTGATAAATATTCACGC